AGGTTGAAAGAGCACAGAGAGCGAAGACCCCAGTGTCTATCGTGATGAGGGGTCCCAAAGTAGCGATTCAGCTTACTAAAAGGGCCTCTGAGACAGGATGCTAGGGGAATGACTGGCCTGGCAGTGAGACGGCAGCTAACCTGGTGGAAGGCGAAACGGTAGTGGAGCGCGATAACCCGGTTAATAGTTTGATTCCTTACGATATGAATTCTTCTACCATTGGATTCGTACATAAAACGTAGGAGGGTAATAGCTTCACTGTGATATATCTTGTAAATAACAATAATCTTTCTTAAGAGACTTACTTTTAAGATTCAAGATTTATTAAGCTTGAGCTAAGTACCGCAACAAGGAACAAAGTTCCGTAATGGGTTATGCCATGACCAAGTAGGCTGGGTATCTCCGATTAATCGGCTCGGAATGGTGCCATCGATACCAATCTATTTCATATAAATGAATTGCACGAAAACCAACCCCCGTGATTACCTTAAATAAAGGGGTTCCGAATTCGCGTTCTTCTTCTATCTGTTTTTATACACGCGTACCTCTTGCTTTTGTGTTGTTCTATTTGCGCCTGTTTGTTGCTTCTGTCGGGAAAGGCTGCTCCGAAGCTTACAGCATCTGGGTTGCACCACTTCTCAACAGATCTTGAGATCGACAAGGGCTAGGTCGAAGACCAACTTCTGATTTGTTTGCCGGATTGACCAATTGAATAGCTAAATATCGAGCTATAACCCTGCCGCCGAACTCAACGCTACTGTTGCTAATTCATCTCCTAAGACCAAAGGAAAGGAAGGATTATATTCCACCAAAGGAGAGTAAAGGCCTACCGATCTATCTCATAGAAAGAAGGGATTGATGGCTAAAGATCTGAGTTCGCAGGATTGACACTAAAGGTGTCTTCAAAAATCTTCTTTGGCTCACAGGTACCTCAAGCTCTCCGCAGGCGTATCAAGCGATCCATTGGCTTTTCCGAGGGTTCATTGCCATTCATATACTTGGGAGTCCCTTTTTTTACAGGCAAACCACGTAGAATTTTCTTTCAACCCGTCATGGATAAAATTCTTAGCAAATTCTCTCGGTGGCGAGGTTCTTCCCTTTCTATGGTTGGCAGAGTTTGTCTTGTTGACTCGGTGATCGCTTCGTCTCTTGTTCATTCTATGATGATATACAAATGGCCGAGCTCTTTACTTAAGGTAAGGATATTGAAGCAGCGATGCGGAATTTCATTTTGACAGGGGATATACGCAAGCGAGGGTTTACTTCAGTTGCATGGGCACGTGTCTGTTCACCGAAAGAAGAAGGAGGATTGGGGCTCCGTTCGATTTCGACAGCAAACAAATAGGGCATTCCTTTGCCGCTTCACTTGGGATTTCCTTACAAAGACAAAGGAGGCTCACTACTTTGATTTCCTTCGAAACCGTTGGCTAAACTCCATGCAGTCCCCGAAAACGAAATTCGTCTCCTCATCAATTTGGCCGGGCATTAGGGAAAGTTATTCTTTGCTCCAGTCCGAATCAGTTTGGCTACCTGGTGACACATCTTCCGTTCGATTCTGGCTGGACAACTGGTTAGGTTTCGTCATATCAGACAGGCTTGATATTCCGGTTCACGTCCGGAAACTTTTTTCTCAGCGCATATCCGATTATTATTTTGATAATTCATGGCACTTCTCGGCTGATTTCGTGCTTCGATGTTCAGATATCATCAAGCAAATCTTGCTGGTCTGGATTGCTCCAGGATCCGCAGACAGGAGGGTTTGGCGTCAGTCAGTTTATGGAGAGGTCACCTCTCGTTTGGCCTACATGCGACTCCGCCCATCCTTCCTTCGGGTGGACTGGGGTCGATGGATATGGGCGAAATTCATTCCGCCTAGATGTCACTATTTGGCGAGCTATTCATGACAGGCTCCCAGTTGGTGACGTTATACGTCGACAAGGTTTTATCGGCCCGACAGTGTGTGCTCTTTGCCAGAATAACTCGTAATGATGATGATGACGAGGATCACCGTCCGATTATCATTGAGTTCTGTGGGAGAATTGATGCAGTCACAGACTCAGATTCTGATGAGGAAACCCCCTATTCTTCTCAAAAGAAAAAGAAACCCCTGAAACAAATCAAATGACACTCAGGGGAGGAAAGAAGCTTCCAGAACCTCAACTTCCAGCATCAAAAGGAAAGGGGAAGGAAGTCGAAACTCCGCAAAGTTCTTCAAAGCAACAAACTGTCCAGAGGGAAGAAAAATTGGACTATAATGTCCTAGGCCATCTGAGGAAGATACCGTCGCTGCTTAGCGTATATGATGCTCTCATGTTATCGAAAGAGCTCAGAAACGCGCTTGTGCAGGCCCTCCTCGATCCTGACTACGAGGCTCATGCGGCCGAGTTCCTAATCACGAAGTCAGCGTATGCGGAGCAAATTGCCCCAATCTCATTCGATGATCGTGACCTGATGTTAAATACGAAAAAACACAACAGGTTGCTACCAAACGGGCGATATTAATCAAACATATATCAACTGCATTCTGGTCGATCCTGGGTCTGCAGTGAATCTCTTGCCATTACGCACTCTCAAAAAAGTCGGGCACACTGTACAAGACTTATAACCTTAAAATGTTATGATTCAAGGGATAAATCAAAACAGTCAGGCGGCTTGAGGCTCTAAAGTCCTAGCAGTAAGGCTTGGGGAATTGGAAACTCGAGTCACGTTTTACGTGATCGATGCGGACACATCGTACCGAGCTTTTCTCGGGAGGCCCTAGATTTACAACAACTATGTTGTCCCCTCCACTCTTCATCAGTGCTTCAAATACAAAGTAGATGGTGATCAGAAGAAAATCGTTGGTGACTTAAAGCCATTCTCAGTTAAAGAATCACACTATGCTACCGAAAAATCTTTCGTCGATAGTGAAGAGGCGACATCTACATCCCAGTCCGGGAAGAAGAAAGGAATGTAATCAAATAGGCCCTATCCAAGTCAAAGCGCGGACGGGACTATAGGCAGAAGCTGGTAGTTTAACCTATCCTAGTAGAAAGCGCCACCGTGGAAAGATTACCTTCTTTCTTCACCGCGGATGCGACCACTGAAAGAAATCACTGGAAGGACCCCCATGACTACGGTTTGCCCGGAACCTACTGAGACCGGATCATGAGCTACTAGAGTTCGAAAAGCATGTCTTTACAACACAGCGCCTAGAAGAATGCTGATCAAATGCATTTCCTTTTCTTAACCACACACCAAGATCGAAAAGAATGTCGTTCCTGGGCCTATAAGACTGCTGATTTGCTTTATTTCTGCTCTTCTCTGTTTACGGGGAATTTGATAGGATAGAGATCGGTCTTATAAGATTGCCTTTAGCCACCCCATCCTGACTCTAGCTAGCCTAATTGAAACGGTGTTGGAGCAAAAACCACTCAATTCTTTGTGAAATGTTGGAGAGCAGCCAGCCTCTTCCCAGATGCTCTTCCTTTTGGCCAGTCTATTGACTGTCTCTCCGCTTTCTGCGCAACCTTCCAGCCTGAAACTTCCTTATACATGATGGAACCTTTCTTTTCAGTCATTTGACTTGCAGTCCAATTCCCTGGACTTGAATCAATGACTTAAGGCCTATTCTATAAGGTATTATAGGCAGTAGCCCGGGCATTCCGTACATCGCTGCCGTCCTTCGTGACTGCAGGAAGTCAATGGTTGGATACACCAAGACCGAAAAGCTAATGGTCTCCAACTGCGCTTAGTTCTTCAAAGATCTGCGCATCAGATTCGTTCACAGCTTTCCTCCCCGACGGTCTACACCAGGTATGGTATGAACTCGATTTAAACGGGGATCAGAGCAAAAAAGCCCTTTTCCTTTTCTACTATGCTTTGAGCCGCTTCCAGGAATGGGAAGACTTGCCTTTGCCCTTACTCTATTAATAAGGAAATTCCCTGGTGTTCACTCTAGTTCCTAACTCATTTACGCTGTAGGCATAGAGCTATGGGAATGCTTTCATAGGCTAGGGGGGGATAACTCTTAATTAAGTAACTAAGCCCCAAGGCTAGCGAAGGAAAAGGAAGTTACATTAGGGCAACAACTCCTGACTCGAGGGTGAGAATTGGAATCGAATAGATTGAATCAGAAATGAACTTAGAGAGAGGCAGAATAACCGGAAGAAGGGCTACCAAAAGTTCGTTAGCAAGGCAAGGTTCGGAGCGAAGAAGGAAGCAGTCCTTCCGCTGCACGAGCATCGACAAAGAGAGAGTTTAGATCAATTAGCCAATCCAATCACCAGAAAGAGCGAAAGGGAGATGAGAAGGAAAATCAAATAGAAAAGAACTAAGAATCCCAATCCCAACTGACCCAGATAGCATACACTGAAGCAGATGCTGAATTCTTTCCAATAAATATATCCCAGCCCAAGAGGTGTATGCATTCAGTAAAGATGAAGTAAGCATGTCCCTTCTTTGGTAAAGACTACTCGCTCGCGGTAGAGCTGTCTTTGCTAGCTTTATTGCTGGCTCTAAGCCTACCTCCTTGAAAAAGGGATTTGCCCCACTAGGAGAAGACCAAGTCTTTCTATGTTTTTGTTTAGTTTAGGTGCACGATTGCTATTGGTTTTTGGCTGACTCTAGCCTAATCTGATCAAATTTATGTATACGAGGATGTGATCAAACTGATCTCTTTCCCTCAAGCCTTGCTACGGCCTATACATGATTGGGCCATGACGGGCAAGGTTCCATACATATGGTCTAGAAATCGTGGCAGGAAATAGCTTTTTGGCTGGCAGTTTCGGGTCTATCATAGACGGGATGGAAGGCAGAAAGGGGCTTGGCTTTATTTTACAGAAAGCGCTCTTTGCTGAGCTAGCATGGACTCTGTCCCTTACCCTTAAGCCTCTCCGCGCAATTCACATTTCGTTTTTGGCAATGCCCTCTGGATCTTCAGCCCTAGTTCTCATCGCATAGGCATCTAAACCAAGGAGACATGTCCAAATCACTCTTGATGAAGAGTCCGCGGACTCTCTTCTTTTGACAGCACAGGGAAGAGAGAAGCCACTTTCCCCACCATCTTTTTGGGACTAGTCTATTAGTTCTCCCTTGGTCTAGGATGATCAGGGGCCCATAAAACGAACCTAACCATATAGAAAGACTGGATTACCGGAGCATCATAATATACAACATTTTATATAAATAAGCAATTGCTTGGCAGAGTCAATCGACGGATTGAGAACCGTAACCAATCCTTTCATTTATGCTAGCCATTCCCCTTCAAATGAGGAAGGGGGGGTCTCGTACGTAAGGTAGAGGTGGTTTTGGATAGTTCGATAGGACCATGAGTCAAAGGCAAGTTCTTCTCCCCATTGCACAGGAGGATATGGGATATCTATTCTTTGTCTTTTAGTGATCTTGGGGCTAAGGATGTTAACGAAGGTGAGGGCCTCTCTCGCTAGGGCAGTGAAGTTCGTGCTAAATGACCGAACGAACGTATCTGGTTTCGAGTCTTCTCCTACTGAGAACAGAGCGACAGCACGACAGATAGACTAACCAAGCAGAGTGAGGGGGAAGTCTAGGGCAAGGAATGGTGACTAACCTATTATCTAAAATCGTTTCCGCATTCAGCCCGAAATCAAGGCTTTTATTTGAAAGCATTTTCATTGCCCCTGAATTCAATCGAATTGCCGAACACTTCTTTTCCCTCTTGACTAATGCTCTTTCTTCTGCTGTCTGTCAAAAAAATTCCGAACTTCTCCTTGTTTACTGGACCTAGGCAACAATCCCTTTTTCTTTATGCCTAGCCCATTTCAGTTATGCTCATTCCCTGAGTTTGCGTCACTGGACCCGGGCCTTGCGCGTAATAACTTGCCCTTCGCTGAAAACAGGTTTAGTTAACAGTTAAGACTAGGTCTTTAAGGATTCATGTATCCAGCTTAGACTTTTTTAGACGCTTGGAGCGCCTATCACAGCTATCTAGCTAAAGAGTAATTTATCTTAGATAAATATCTATATTGTACTGAAAAGTAGGCTAAGACCAATCCGGAAAGACTATCGCCTCCATTTAATAAGGAGTAAGAAGGTTAGCCAACGTGAGACTTCGTACTTTGTCTGATTGAAACCCGTGATTAGGTGTCATCGATCACATCCTTTCCATCTACCCCTCAAATGCCCTTTTTCCGCGCTTGTCGACTCCCATCTTTCAATTCAATAGGGTCCGTGCCGCTTTCGTGATTGCTTTCAGGCTTCGAGCTCTTATCGCCAATCAGTGAATGAGGGAACCCCTTATTAAAAGGTTAATCAATAATGAATGTGGCTTTTAGACCTCATGGAGAAAGAGACTTTGAGATCTCAACTGGCACAGGAAGACAGTCTTTCTTGAACAAAGTCAAGTGATTGCCTAACGGATACAGCCGGCGCATCTTTTCATTCAGAGCTTTCCCCCCTATGCTCCGGTCGAGCGGTTGACAGCTGCGCTTACCCCATTCATTGCCTTTAACCGGGCTGAACATCCGGGACTCTTTCTTGCTTTCGTGACTCGGGTAGGAACTCTTACCCATCGCTTTCCGCCCCCGTACGCATTTGTCACTCTTGGTCTTTTGCGCCTGACTCCCGATCCGCTTTGGGGGAGTACCTATAATACATCTAAGTTCCGTCCCAATACGCTCCGTAACCTACTGCTACAGGTTCACTTTGCTCCTTCCCCTCGTCCCTATCCTCGGGCACAACAAGACCTGCTTTCCCTCTTTCTCTTACATTGTCGGGACTTTTGGTCTATCATCCAGAAATCTGGTATCTAATATCAGTCACGACTGGGACCAATCCCTATATGAAATGCGGTTGGAGAATACCGAGTTTTTGGTTCCTACACTGCTCCTTCTGTTCGAGTCCAAGGCCGGTTCAGTCGTGCAATTAGGAATGAGATAATGAAGAAAGATAGTGGTTCAGAAAAAGTTCTTTTCATCTATCCTAGAAAAGCTGTCCAGCGAGCCTATGTAATAAGTCAATCCTTTTTCCTGCCTCACAGACCTGTGATCAAGGAGCGATAGAATTGAAGAAAGTTCTTCAGAACAGGTTCGACGTAGTCGAGTTGACTATTAGACGAAATCCTGACTTTGGAGGATAAAGACTAATCTGAATTTGAGGATTCTGCTTGCTGGATTAGCACAAATTGAGCTTTCTGACTCAATGAAATAGATCCCTTGCCGGTCGGATTCAACAACTAGCAAGCCTAGCTGGGATAGAAAGCGAACCTACTAACAAAAAAGGAGCTATTAGAGGATAGCTCAAAAACTCCTTTCCTTTTCTCTAGCGTTGAACGGGTTCTGGGCTTTGCTCAGAGGAGTTCTCCACCTAAGAATCAGTCCTATTTTGGAAAACCACACGGAAAGAAAGAAATCGAAGAAATCTAGGTTGTTTACTTCCTGCGCTGGAAGAGATTGAGGGTTTTCATGTCTCTCAGGAAGGTGCAAGTCAGGCAATTCCCCTAGCGATCATGAGCTGGCAATGAGAAGCTGACGATCAGAAGGTGCAGCCAATGAGTCAGTCAACGGAGCTAATGTTCAAAGGTTGCAAGGAAAGGCCTTTGCCTTCTTCTCAAAGCCCGCCCTTGGTCCTATTGCTACTGCTTCTGATTCACCAAATTAGCCCCTTCGACGCTTTATTAAAGGAGTACTGATCCCGGGAAATTCCTTCCAAGGAACTTATTGACCATTAATTCTTTATCAAAGACCGGAAAGGCCGACTCCTTTTGTTTGGGATTTCTTTCCTTTTGGAGGAACAGAATCTGCTGCTGCTGCTAGAGAATACGCCGTTACTCTTACAGAATCCACTTAACATTCAATTCAAAAGGGCAGTGATTGGCCTACTAGGAGTAAGTAAGGTTTAGGCTTGACTGCTTGCCTTTCTTCCTTTACTGTTGATGGAATACGCACTGCTAGCCTCTTTACTCTTGCTTTTATTTTGGGGAATTACCCCGGGGAGAAGCATCAATTTGATAAGAGAAGAAAGCTCTTAACGTAGGTCGGATCCTAGCGTAGATAAATGCTATCCGACTTGAATGATCGAATCGATTCCACTTTTCACTTTGTCGAGATTGGGTTGGTGCTCCGTGTACCGGGTACAAGAAAAGAAAAAAGAAAGACTCCAAAATAATATAATATAGAATATATCAAGAATTGCTTAAATAACTCAGCGATCTCAAATCATAGTCACGATCTACTAAAAGGCAAGTAGCTTGATTGGTTCAAATCCAATTCGTGAGAGGGCTCTAGAAAGGCCTAAATTCTTCTTTTCTTTTTTCGGTATGCCGCTCTGCGAGCAAGGAGCGAAAGAACGAAGTGTGCTGTGGTGATGTCCGAATTTTCACCTATTTTGATCTATTTAGTGATCAGTTCGCTAGTTTCTTTGATCCCACTCGGTGTTCCTTTTCCATTTTCTTCCAATAGTTCGACCTATCCAGAAAAATTGTCGGCCTACGAATGTGGTTTCGATCCTTCCGGTGATGCCAGAAGTCGTTTTGATATACGATTTTATCTTGTTTCAATTTTATTTATTATTCCTGATCCGGAAGTCACCTTTTCCTTTCCTTGGGCAGTACCTCCCAACAAGATTGATCCCTTTGGATCTTGGTCCATGATGGCCTTTTTATTGATTTTGACGATTGGATCTCTCTATGAATGGAAAAGGGGTGCTTCGGATCGGGAGTAACCACTAGTAATAGGGCAAAAATAGGGGGGAAGGACAAAGGAAATAGCGATGCCTACATTAAATCAATTGATTCGTCATGGTAGAGAAGAAAAACGGCGCACGGACCGTACTCGAGCTTTGGATCAATGTCCCCAGAAGGAAGGAGTATGCCCGCGTGTTTCAACGAGAACACCGAAAAAACCTAATTCAGCTCTACGTAAGATAGCCAAAGTACAGTTGAGCAATAAACATGATATATTTGCTCACATTCCAGGCGAAGGTCATAATTCGCAGGAACATTCTAAGGTCTTAATAAGAGGAGGTAGAGTAAAAGATTTGCCAGGTGTGAAATCCCATTGTATTCGAGGAGTCAGGGATTTGCTGGGAATTCCGGATCGAAGAAGAGGCAGATCAAAATATGGTGCGGAAAAACCCAAATCGATATGAATGGAAGATGCCTCTGGAACTTGTTTTTCTCGGTCAGTATAAGGATCCGAAGGAGCTCGAGCTCAGGTACGGGCGACTCAGCCACATGTGCTCGACTGAATATGCAGCCACGGAACTGCTAAATCCCTCGTGAGACTCCAGTTCCGGTCAATCGTGTCGGCCTTCATCACCGCTGCTTTGGCGATCCGACTGAACGAATGCGGTGACGCGACTTGTGTAGCGAGGAGCTTTCCGCAGTGAATTCAATCTATGAATCCACAGTGGGACGTTCTCAATCCAAAGTGGACTTTTGGGTCAAAGCCTAGACCAAAGGTGCCTCGTAGGGAGCTAATCGGGTAGCGAATCCCATCCTCAGCTAAACCAGGGTGGTAGCCTAATAGAAGAAGTTGAGCTTGTGCCCAAGCCCACCTTTTTCTAAAATCTCAACGTGGGATAGAGGAGGTTTGGAACCCTCATCGCGAATTTCATGTGGGATATCCACAAAGGATACCAAGGTCTAAAAAGCCAAGGTCGTGCTAGCAAGATTTTTTATGTTCATAGTATATCCGCTACATGGAATAGAGTTGACCGAACAAGGGGTCCCAATGTTCAATTCAGTCGAACTATACCTTGCGCGGTTCGAGTGGTCCCGTCATATGCACGAACAGCTGTAGTGAGGAGCAAATTAGGAAGGGTAAAAATAAAACTGCCTAGCTGTACTCAATGTGAAAATATTCCATTTTTTTTTTCCAGTGTCTATCAAGACCCTCTTGATTTGGTAGTGGTCTACAAAGGCCTCTACATACAGGGGTCGAGTACGGGGATAGATAATGTAAAGTCAAAATCATTCTGAGTGAAGGTAATTTGTTGGGGATAAAATAGACTTCCCACCATAGCTTGCAAACCCCCAGGTGGAATGGAATTAGGGACGCTTGCTTGTGCTAGCGCCAGCCTGATGGACTTGTGAAGTGGACAGAAGTTCCATAATCGAGATCTGGGCAGGAATATTTTCTTAACTGGTTGGGTCTGTGGCTGCGAATGAAAAATTCTTCCCGATCTGGTGGTATTGACTGATGCTGTCTGTAGCACAAGGGAAGGGTATTGATGCAAAGATCATCAAGCCTCAATGGAATGGACCTAGCCAAGTGTGGGATAGCCGTTCTGCTAGGCTTCCCCGCCATGTCGATGGGCGCCCCGACCGCTGCTTGGCGTGGGGTAGCATAAGTCGTTTCCAGTGAAGAGGTGAGCGTTTTTCGAGAATCTGCCACCTCGAGGACTGAAATGTTTGGAGTAGTATAAGATAGTTGAGGATTTTGTGCTACAAAAATAGGCATAACCATAGGAGAAGGAATCGTCACTAGCGGTTGTTTAGGTGCCGTAGACTGCTTGTCAAAGTTTCCATAACAGGGTGCACCATAAGGATGAGAAGTCTGATTCTGTAACTCTAGAAGATAGATCTCTCTGCTGCTTTGATAGCATAGGTTCCTCAAACTCTTGTTATAGAGCTTTCTAATGGCCTTGTAGCTAGTTGAAAAGATAGCTAACACAATGAGCTTTCTTTATTAGGGATATGATTAGGAAAGGATTTTACCTTACCCTATTCCCTCTTCTTTTTCCGTTCCGCTCTTCTCTTCCTTCGCTGCTTGAATGAAGGAATAAAGCATAATTGCGAACTACACTAAGATGCAGATAAACTCGTTAGCGGGAAGAACAACGACTAGCAAGGAAACCAAATCAAAAAAGGCTAGGGTTGCTTTCTCTGTTGGTTGAATTCGCCACTAGGTGGAATCAGACCTTCGGCTCTCGATTGCTGCTTGATTACCTATGTCGCTTGCGTTAATCTTTCTTCACTTTCAGTTGACCAGCGTGCTTGGCTTCCTACTGAGTTCGAGTGAGGGTCTTTCACCTGAAAGAAAGTTTTTGCTCAGGTAATTGACTATTAAGATGGACCGCTCGTCATGAATCGCCTCCATCGTCCTACAGTACTTGCTAAAAAATAAGATGAACATTCGCTTTCTAGGTGACAATTCTTCCCATCTTCAAATCCAAGGCCGGTTTGGGGTACATTCGTCTTGTCACGACGGTTTCTAGCGAGCGAGTCTGTCCGGCTTAAAGGGAGGTGTCTTCTCAGCAACTCGTGTAATGTCGTCGTCCTTATCTATGAGGTGATTGATCTCTATGGTTCTCTCCGAAGGTTCAACAAGCGATTAGCTATGCGAGGGTCTTTTAGAGTAGAGAGCTCTCTTTTTTCTCTATCGTAGCACCACATGAGTACCCCTCTTCTGTCCTGTCTAGGCAGTCTGTAGGCAGCAGAACTTAGTGAGATCAAAGCTCAGCAGGATGAACGGCGGATAGGAGCCATCAACCGACCCGCTTCAGACAAATGTATGTCTGCCTCCATCATCATCTTTTTCATTCATGACAGATGAAGATTACAATAGTCTCAGATACAATACATAAAGAACCTGGGTGAAAGAAGGACCTTAGCAACAATTTCTCGAGATTTCACAGTGGTCTGAGATTTCAGATTTCGTCTTGTGACGATGAGCAGAGCTATGAGTGCTTAGAATGCTAACCCCAAAACAAAAGTCAAAAAGAGCAGAAGAGCCCTGCTCCAGAGAACCAAAAAGACGGAGCAAGCAAAGCTCTTTCCTGTTCAAATAAAGCAAGCGATCAAGAGATCCTATCCTGCCAGTACCTGTAGCGAACCGATCCAGAAGGTGATTGTAGCGAGCATAACAAAGAGTTTAGGACCAGTGGATAACCGACTCAAAGACAAGGGAAGATAAAGCAAGCCTAGCCCTGAAAGCGAGAGCACGAGGAAGCAGTATCTTAGGTTAGGACAGGAAGAACCGGCTTTGGTTACAGGAGAAAAGAAAGAATTGTAAGTGGGAAAGCGCGAAGCGAGGAAGCAAGCAACCTATCTTTTTAATAAAGGACTGAGGTCAAGAGCTTACAAAGAGCAGATCGGCTTGAAGTGAGTTAGAAGAAAAGATTGAAAGAAAGACGGATGTCAGAACTGAAACAATAAGAACTATCTTGAAGTAATCGCCGCTATCTGATTCAATCGAAACAACTACTGCATAAAGGACTGAAACGAGGGCTCTTCCTCTCCTTTATAGTCGAGCAAGTAAACTTACTCTACCGCTTGGTCGAGTCGAGTCCAGTAAAGTTCCTCCACTTATTATCCGTAGGGATAATTGGCCAGCGGTTTATAACTAACTTAAGGAACTAAGACCTTCGCTTAACAGAAAGAAGGTAGGTAGGGCAGTCAAATAGCTTAAACATACCTAACAACTTTACGTGGGGAGGTGGTGCATCAGCAGAAAGATCCAGGAAAGGGGTTAGGTTAATTCGCGGGTCTTTATTCCACTCCTGAATAAGGGCTGCTGCTTTCATTCATGACCTGGTCGGCTAACGAAAGGGGAATAGGAATCCCAAGACGAGGCATCCTTTTGTGAACGAGCGGACTCGGCTACGTGGAAGGCGTTGATATTTGAGGTGTCGACATTAAGCCACCCGCCCGGGTGAAAGAGAGTTATGTCCATCTTAAGAAGCGAGGGAAGGCGGGCGAAGTGAGGGAATTTTTTCCAGTTTTTTACCGGCTTCCTTTTCAGCGGGAAATGAACACTCGACTACTAGGGATGGTCTTTCCCTTCTGAGGCGGTATCCATCGTCTTATGCGGGCGGGCTACCCGTTTAGGGATTAGTCGATTCAAGACTCCTCGGTGGAAAAAAAAGGAAATTCCTTCTTCTGGGCATGATCCCAACCTTCAACACTGGCATATCATTATATCTTTCCCCTTCAGCAGTCGGATAAAAAAGGCTAGGACGTAGAGCTAGTCACGGATAAGAGAAGTAGGTTTGAAGAGTTTTCCACCAGTCGTCGTTCCGTTCAGCGAAGATTCGGATAGGGGAGTTACTTGCATTGGTCGAAGACAAGCAACCATCGAATTTTACCCTACTGCTGAGGGGAAAAGATAGTGAGACTAATGGTGCTTGGGATGCACCGTGGACTTAGATTGTAACTAAACCGACTCAAAGAACGAATACCTATGACTGAACTGGTCACTTGACTGCTAAACCGAGTCTGTTGACTGTGTTGAAAGACTAGGTCATCGCCCATACTTATTTTATTGGTTTTAACACTACTCTGCTATCAGAATAGAGAGATTGGGTAGATGGTGGGAAATTCAATCTAAACGGCATTCTTTTTTGTTTGAGTTTAGCATCCCTTGCTTAGTTTCCATATCCCGGTCAAGGCTATCAACCGAATCATTCTTCTTTCCTGCTCTTGCCTTGTTAGCCTGGTAAGACGAATCTGTTTACTTCTTTATAGTTCTCTTCCCGACCATACTTCAAAGTGATCTCCGGCAATTGATCGAGCTCTCTGCTGTACCTGGAATCCAAGTAATCCATCCGAGAAAGGGACGAGACGTACGGGAATGATTGATTCCAGAAAGAGAGGGCTTGCGAGGTCCTCCAATAGCTATGGCTTTTCTTTATTCCTCTTGTGCCGGTGATTTCATCACTTGACGACTCGAAAAGACAATTCATGATGGATTGGTTTAGCCCGTTCTACCCTCTCCCGTTACTGAAAGTTCATCTTTTGATTTCAACCACCCCGGAAAAGCCTTTCGGGCCATCCGGTTATGCATTCTCCACGACTGAAGTGCTTGGTCCACCAGTGACTTTCCATCTGCATTATATGCTGTCGAGCTAGGTGATACGGCTGGGCGCTACGTAAAGTCGAAGAGCAGGGCGGGTGACTAAAGTGACAACGCAAGGAAGGACTTTTTAGGATATTCTTTCAATAGACTTAGTAGAGTGTTGAAGGGAGGGTTCCTCTCTTTGACATTTTCCTTTCTTTTGTAAGGAGCAGGACAGGATCGGATCAACCCAATCTTCTATTCGCAGGGTAAACCCATTCTATCTATTTATCTATCGCGGGAAAGCACTCACCTAAAAGAAAACTATCCCTCCTCCTCCTTGAAGGAAGTACACTGACATAGATTGATTACCGACCGCTCCCTTCCTGTGGTTCTGTTCCCCCGGCTTTTCAACTAAAGTTTGATTCCTCCTGTGGATGTAGTCAATAGAAAATCACTGCAGCTCTGGGATCTATTGAGCAAAGAACTTTCTCTGCCATCTAACCTGCGCACTCCAATCAATCTAAAGAAAGGTATGCCTTACCTGATTCACGCACAGCTCTATTCTGCTTTCAATCTATCTCATAAAGTGGTACAGATCAAAGTTCTATCCTACTGCTCCTGCTATGAAGGTAAGCGGTTTACGGTTGCTGCTAGTACTATATTAGACTTCAGTCTTTCTTTCTCTCTCTGATAGTAAGAGGAAAACTAACGGACTGAAAAGTTATTATACGGAAAGATAACACACTAGGGTAGATTGGAAAGGGAACAGGAACACACTTTAGTCTCTCGACATCTCATTAGACATTAGACAACAAACATAGAAGAGTCAGCAGCTCTCTTCCTCAGTCTTGGTTATCTTACAGGGTCGGCTAGGTGAGTTTGATTCCCATTCCCCTGACAAAAAGAAAAGAGCTTGAGCTTGATATCCGGGCTTCTATCGGTGAAGAAAGGATATGCTCCTACCGAAGTTCACTGAAGTTATCGGTTAAGGCTTCCCTTCCATTGGATCTGTAGGATATCGAGTTTTCTTACCGCCTCGATCGGCTATGGGATATGCAATTCTCTTCCCTGACCTAACACAGAGCAAAGTACGCGCTAGTACACGAGTAGACCGCTTTCACCTAGCTATTGCTCACTAACAGAACCTCCCCCTACTGGAGACAAGTTAAGATGAAAATCCTCTTGATTTGAGGAGGGGTGAAAGGGGAAAGAAAAGAGCTGTTTTTTCCGAGCAAAACCAGGCGATAGCATTTAACTGCCATCAAGGGTTATTTAGAAAAGGGTGCTCATCAAAGCATAACCGGGCCTTTTTGGTAATTAGAGGAGATATAATAATGGAGAAGAAGGCAGATTGAAATGCCAGTCTGCCCTTCCCCTTCAGCGACCGAAGACTCATTCTGCCTGCTACAGATGTCTTATATGCATTTAGCAGAAACTCGTAGATGAAACGATATGAGGGAATCTTCCTTTTTTCTAGACTAAAATATCCTGACGCTTACCCGTAACCACGACTCCCGCTCCTTTTAATAAATATTCTATAAATATATAACGACGGATTCCTTCTCAGATCCATTCATTCCACCTTCGCCTTATTGGATTGGAATTCTTTTTAATCAGAAAAGAAGACTACTTGGGATCATATTTAATTCAACCAAAAAACAAAACTGCTTTGGGTAGGGGATACCCATGAGGGTAATAAAATCTTAAACCGATTGACAATCATCTTGGTGATGACCTTATAGGTCACATTACACAAGCTAATCGGTATGAATTGACTAACGTCGGGAAGTTTCCTCTCCTGGATAGTTTGCTTAACCACGTTGCACAAAGAATGGTCTAAAGGCCTTGAAGTTCTAATCTTACTATTCCTACCCTGTCTAAGGTGTGACGGATTTCTTCCAATAGTAGGAGGGCTCACAGTAATCCCGGGTATACGGGTATAGCAGTAATTGGACTTCAATAGGATATGGCAAGTAAGTTTGAAAGCAATAGTGTGCCCTAGGCGATACGAGGTAATAGTTTGCAGGCCAATTCCCTTATATACAGTGATTCAATAAAAGCAAGCACAAGCCTGTGAGGAATTGCTTTTTAAAGTAGGAATGATTTTAGGCAAGCTAAGTCCTAGGGAAACCCTTTTGGAGTCTTTTAAGCTCATCTAATCCTGTTGGAGTTCTTCTACCTGGGAAGGCTAACAATAATAGATGGATATTGATTTCCATGATATTTTATTTATATGGTGGAATACTAAAATGAATATTTTTTTGAGGACTCCTAACAAAGGCTTTCTGTCCCCAGGTCTAACTATCTTTCTTTCTTTGGTAGGTCAAGGGATAGATCTTTTTAAGGGCGTAATAAGTCTTTCGATGGTGATCCCGGAAAGCAAGTGACTTTCCTTTCATGTCGTTACAGGCTAGTTAGAAAGAAGCAGTATTAGTCAAATAGGCAAACTTTTTTATTTACCCAGGTAAGCGAATACTTTTCCTATGAGGTAGACAATTTTCCCTAGGAGAGAATAGGCAGGCTAGTTTAATCCAGTTGCAGTCCTAAGTAAAAGGATAAGAGATAGATTTGTTTCCAGTTCCCTTTTTGGAGGCCAAGCGAGCTAAATGGTATAAAAATCACTCGCCAGCCAATGGGAGTTTGCTTAGGAAAATAGGTAATAGGGTGCAGGTCAGGTTCGTTCCTTTCAGCAGTATCGAATAAGCCAAAAGCTTTGAAAGTGAGAAAGCAGGCCATTGAATGGACAAGGCCGTAGACCTCTGGATACGGCTTATCTAGGTCTTTTTCAGAGTGTAGCATAGCTCTCCCCTCAGTTTAAGGAAGGTCCTCCTCTCCTAAAGCTAAAGCCATAAGCATATGTTTATTAATATCTTTCAATAGAATATGTTTTTCTTAAAGGTTGTAAGGATCCTCAAGGAAAACCATCAATTATAACAATACCAGTAATCCCGTATATAAGTTCATACCTGGGCTAGCTTGTATAACAGTCATAAGGAGGCTCCTGCTAAACGGTTAATAGCAGTTCCCTTTCTTAATTCTTAATGATAATGATAATGATCTAAACGATCTCCCTGTTCCATAAGGGCTGGACCGGTCGGTTCCCTCCCCCTCTTTCTTGCTAAGCCTTTCTATCTAGTCCATCTCCTGCTTCGGACAAAGACAAAGCAGTTATCTTCTTATCTCCGGAGAGTTCCCTTAGAGGACTATTGAAAATGGCAGGAAGTCAAATAAGCAAGCATCCCCCTTTACTATTACATGCATATGAACTGTACCTATTATATTATAAGGAAAACTGTACAAACCTTTATATGGATTGTAAGCAAAAGTCTCTCTCCCTTGCGCGCTTGGGAAAGGCACTATATGCTTGAAGCCGGCTCTCCTGAAGATTTAAGGATTTTCTTTTTTATTCCGCAATAGAAAAATTCTTTTTTTACCTATCTTTCTACAAAAGGGTCTCCTGGTCCTATCGAACCAGCTATTTCACCCTTGTCCTGTCCCTGGGGGAGAAGGACCAACAACCAATGATCTTGTTCATTCATATCCACCCGTCCGCTAGCGACTAAGGAGGAGCGGCATCTTTTCCTCCCCTGCCCGGTCTCCCATCCATCACTAGCTCCATATAGTCCCCATGGAACCATCCGATCTAGAGCGAGCCTCAAACGAGATCTTTCTTCCTTTCATCCACTCCTTCAATCCATTCATTACTCCGCTAGCCAGCTAAGCTAAAGCTAGCCTTCCACCCGGGCATTCAAAGCAATCTTCTAAACCGACTTCGCACTCTATTTTATCTCCCCCTCTCTTTCCAGCCGGGGAAGGTCAACTAATCTCGATCCAATGTTCTCCTCTCCTAGCTCCATTTCCGGAAATGACGCGGAAGCAGTCTATCCTTCGAACCGATTCAAGCTCCTTTGCAGATACGGAGCCGGACCGAAGCAATGAAGAAGGTGAACTCCCAACTAAGCTTGTCATTCCACACCCGGGTATCGAATCCGAAGAATGCAGTAAGCTACCTCTCACCCCTCACTGGATATTGAAGCTTCAAGGCATCGACCGCATCAACTAATCCATTTCCAGTGCTTGGCGGGCCTCTGCCCCAAGGGAATCTCTTCCATTTCCATCAGCTGGGCATCTCATTGATTCACCATCCCTCGAGGGGCAATAAGGAGCCGAAAGCATGCATGGGTCTAGAACCCCCATCCGATTCAGTGGAAGCTAGAAAGAGTGGTTTGCAAAAGTATCCGACATGTGTAAGGTGTGGTGGTCTCAAGTAGTTTGATCGCTTTGGTTATAGTAAACCGCCGCTTGCCCCTATTTCCAGTAGCGCTACTTGAATGTCATCAAAAATCAAAGCCCATTCCCTCTCTCTGTTGGTTATGTACAGGCACCCTGCTCTGCCTGCCTTATATCAACTTCACACCCACCCTGTGTGATATGCGGAGTTCTCAATAGTCAAAGAAGCGATCAGGCTTTTCCCATCCGAGAACCTAGATAACTTAGTGCTATTGAGACCATGATTCCTCAATGGCCCTCTACCGTAGTATAGGAAGTCAAAGGAGGATCATGTCGACTTGCTTTTTACTGTGAAAATGAATCCTAACTACTAAAAAGAACTAACGGTACTTTCACTTTAACAGGAACCTGACCCCCTTGCCTAAAAAGAGAGAGATGCGAGATGCGCTTCAGTTGCTGATGCCCTACGACCTTTGTTACCTTAAAAGCAATGTCCACTTTCCTGTGCTACCGAACAATAGTGTAAATAGTCAATAGCTCTTTCAGTCCTGCAGTTTTAGCAGGCAGTAGGCTAATAGGCATATCTCATTCAACGCCGGCATACGAAAAGCAGAGAAACTTGACTATGAGCAAGTCCAACTCACGAGACACTTCGTGCCTTCCTTCATCTCTCTTTCATAAGCAGTAGTCCATTCAATATAAGGACTAGTTCTGGCAGTGAGTTAGAAAGGGATTTCCTCTGAGTCAAATAGAGAATAAAAAAGGCAGAGCCCTTTCAAAAAGGTTTGACACGGAGATGCGGGCTTCCTATGTAAACAAGATAGGATTGAGTAAGCCTGGTGGAAGCCTATTTTGAAATGGGTCGCCTGAAGTAATCCGAGTACGCAAGTTGGGTCTCAGTGACTATGCTAGAAGGACCAAGTGGCATAGTCAGGCTTTGCCGAGGTGCCCATTTTTAATTCAATAAGCGATAGGTTGGATAAAAAAATAGGGTTGAGGGGGGATGGACCTACCGATCCTGGAAATGCCAAGGGCTGGGGGAAAGATGCTTGAGTCAGCGGAAATGGTTGGTGACGAAGAAAATCATAGGTAGCTTGCAAGCAGAGGAATGCATTACTTTCTCTCCTTTCACTCTGAAAGCACCCTTAGGACTAAGCTAATTCTTTCATTCCCCTACGCCTCATCATGCAGGTCACCCAGGTAGGCAAATCCGGAAGAGATTGGTGTTTAAAGCAAGAAATTCAACCCTGGCACAGTAGTCGTTTCAGATAGGCGCTGGAATCGGTTGCATTTATTTTGTCTTTTCCTAGCCCTTTCTTTGGGCAAAGGGCGGGGATGCCCAAGATTATTATATATATAAATTCCCAGAAATGAGACCAACGAGGAAGGAAATACTACCTTTTCCGGTCCTGGAAGGAAGCCCTACTTTCCTTCCTTCCCCCATCAGGCAAAAACACTGGGAGGAGATCAGGATCTCACGTATGGCAGCTGTTGGAACAAACTCAAAATCCAAGAGGCCTAGAAAAAAAGGAAACTCACCACTCGCTGGTGAAAGAGGAGAGAGAAAGGACCAATTAAAGTCCCCGGTGACCGACCATGGTCCCTGGATGCGTTTATACACTTCCTTTAGCTGCTCCCAAAGACATCTCCTCTCAGATATAAGGTTTGAGGCCTTTTATCTCGTCCAAGGCAGACAAAAATGTTTATCAATTCTTTTGTCCCAGCAGCTACAAGATAAAGCCTGATCAGATCTCTGTATCTCATAGTTATATTCCAGATCCGCCAAATTCTGCCGTTCCCGGCTGCATTCTCCACAGTAATGGCTTTACTACAATCCTTTCCCAAGCATCTGGTAATTCTGGCCGCCTTTCCACTCCTCACTTTGGTTTCCACCAAGCCAATCAAATCTGCCTCTTGTGCTCTTATATAATCTTTGGCCTTGACTTTCAGGATCAAGGGCTTTCTTAGAATTCAACATCTCAGATATGTTCTGCATTTTGTTCGCCCACTCTTCATTCAGGGTGATTCGAACCAGGGGAGGATCTTCCACCTTTAATTTAAGGTCATAGCACCAGTACCTGAACGCTTACTCTTACTGCTCTTCTCAGGTTCACCTCTTTTCTTAGGATTGGCTGCCCTGAGGGCGTTAAGCTTTGAAGTCATTTTTTTTATCACAGAACAAGTCCCCCTCAGTCACTGCCATAGTTGACCCAGTATCAACCCTCTCTTCCAGATCCCCGCTCTTACTTTGATCGACTTGCCCGCACAGCGTCTTTTTTGAGAGAAGAGGTCAAGGGGCTAAGTGACTCTCGAAAGTCGTCTTTTGTATCGCGTCAAGAGAAATGACATAGATAAGATCATTGCTTAAATAGTTTCATTGTCAAATTGATCTCGGAATTTGATCCCAATAGTAGCTGCTGCCCAAAGGTGCTTTTTGAAAGCCGGTCCACAGCAGTGAAAGTACGATTGATTCCGTCGATCGAACGAAAACCGCTTCTTGCTTTTTTTTGCCTCTCTGGCTTAACTACTCTGCTTGCTTAACACAAGTCTTATTTAATTCACTACCCAGAAAGCTCCGGCTCGAAGGCATAAAGGAACGGGTTGAGCTGCGCGAAAGCCGTTGCGCTAACGAGCAAGAAAAGGGATGCGCTCTTTTGCAGGGCCTTTATTACTAAACTAATAAGATATATAGTCTAATTGGCTTTTCTCGCTTGTTTGAGACCATAGTTGGCTTTCTTCAATCGGCAAACAAGGGATGGATCGGAAGTCTGATAGGGCTTTAAGAGAGAGGGACTCCAGCGGTCAAAAAAGTCACTCAGCGAATCGGTGGATCACACACTTGGAGACAGGGACAGGGGCATGCTTGACTCTTTTGAAAGTATACAAGTGTTGAATGAAGTCTGGGGACAACGGTAAACGTGAGGAATGGGACCTCAAAACCGCCCTACTAAAGAAGTTCGCAAGCAAGGGACATGCCGAACACCTACCTTTCCAACTAAGTCCAACGCGAGGAACCTTTAATTGACGATGCGTTCCGTCGTCAGCAAGCGGTTAGGAAAAAAAATAGCCAAGCAAGTCATGCCCCTATCTATCACGGCGCGCTATTCTCTATAGAAAAGAGAATAGATTCTCTCTCTTTATCCTATAGCGGAATTTTGGTAGGACTCCACCAGAGGGAGTGACATGAATCCACGTAGACGTTATTGATTTCAGATATGGGGAGCACTATACATAGATAGAAGCAAGCGCTACGAAAGCAACAACAATACCTATCTACCCCAGTCCATCCCTTCACCCGGATAATGACCATTTAAGCACCTCGTCCAACTACTACTTTCCCTGTGTTCTATCACTCCCCCCTATCACAACAAGGCAGGCCTGCCCAAGGAAGAAATCACAACCAGGGCTATATTCACCTCTATGTTAGGTAGCCTCCTCACTAAACACAAGTAAGAGCTAGCTTGCATTGAGAATGAGGGGCCCCCCGAAGGACTAGTTTTCAGCTCCTTACTTACCTAATTAATTCATTGTTGAAAAAGAGGCAAAATGCCAATGATTACACAGCCCACTTCGCTCCGTTCTCTTTCTATGCTGACTGGGAGTCGACGTACTTCCTTCTTGCTTTGACACTACAGTGGGGTCAGAAGAAGCTCGCTGCCGGATAGAGCTTCAGTTTTTAATCTGCCTTCTAGGGATTCAAAAGGTGAGATGATCTGTCACAGGGAAAACTGAGATGAAAAATCCTAGCCTTAACGCCCTTGCTTCACTTACTTCTTTCCCTACCCACGCTCTCATGCATGGACAAAGGAGCGAATCCTACCACAGATAGAAATCTATTCATATCATAGAAAACTGAAAAGGAACCTCCTGCTCTGTCCGAGATAGCCATTTTCAAGACTCCTTTTTGGCTTATTTGATACAGCTGGAAAGGTTATTAAACGAACTCGCTTATGCTAGCTAGCCCTTTACCCTGTCTGGCTTAGTAGTAGGTGGGAACAACCAACTATCCTTCCAGTGAAGTGCCCCCTTATCCCTGCTATGCTGCTTAGGCACATTAGCCCTCAACAATAGGAGAAATGGTCAAACTGTGAGATCTTTAGACTGGGTATGAAAGTTCTTCCTTAGGCTCTCCAGCCCTTTCCTTAGCTGAGCTAAGCACATATTCTCTTTCGCCTTTGCGAGATGTGAGTGCATCGCTTGAAGGAGATGCTTATACTCTCTCTTCCCTAGCTTTCTGTCTCTTTGTCCTACCGATCCCTCAGAGGGAAAGACTGGTGAGAGTGCAACTACTGCTCCATTTATATTGGGACTAGAGGTACCGCTATTTACACTGGGTATAAAAACTACTGCTACGAAGGCTGAAACTAGATCGATGCGAACTACTATTCTCTAAGACATTTGGCATGAGACAGACGCTTCTAAGGTTATTTACTATTGGATTAAGCGCTTCAACAGGAAAGAGACTAAGGGAAGGAGGGAAGTTCAACTAGTCGATCTAGCTTTGACACACTTGAATGAGAAAGACCGAGAATTTTGTCCATTTGAAGCTGAACGGGATACCTTGTAAAGATCTTGCCCAATAGATAGGAATACCTAATAAAAGACATCTCACTGGATGTTGAAGAGGCAAAAGAGAGCCATTTCCAACACAGATTTGATCATTGCGGAGAAAAAGAGAGAAGATTAGACGTCATGTGTGCCGAGGCACCTGTGTCAGGATACCAGGTAGAATCATCAAGTTGGAGGGCAGCAAGGGATTTCTTTATGGAACCAGCTGCAAGCGACGAAGAATGAGTTGTACAGGTGCGAACAGTGTGACCAAACTCATCACACCACAGGCATTGAACAGGAGCTATGCCAAGAATACCAGAAGAGAATCGAGACGCATTGTTGGTGTAGCGGAGCTGCTGTCCACGACGCTGATTTTCTTGCTGCGGAGTTTGTGAAAAACTGCCTTGTCCTTATAAATTAAATAGAAAACTATCCTGGTGATGGCGGTGGTAGCTTATTCTTGGGCCTCCATCGTCGCTACGCTTTAGTAGCTCATCCGTAGGTCCTTTGAAGAATTTGGAATGAAAGCTAGGACACTGTAAGCTCATTTAGATAAGAATTCATATGACATCTAAAGCGAGGGGGAATTTTGTCTTTCCTTTCGGGATGGTCTTGGGCAATAGGTTTAGTGACAAGATATTCACGAACATAGCAAAAAAGGAAAGGATGCCGGTTGCTAAGGCCCTCGCTCAGGCGGGATAGATTAGAGCTAGATCGACTACTTGTTCTTTCCCTTGCTTTACCTAAGACCGACATATACTAGCATCCAGCCGAGAAGAAGTTGACAAATCCCTTTTTCTAATCTGCTGTTGTCGGAATCACCCCTGTTGGGATAGGAATGAAGCCAATTGAATTTGGCTCATCACCGCTACTAGCTTGGCACAAAGGACAAGGTTAATGGGCGAGGAGGCATGAATAGTATCAGGAAGATGCCCACAAGCGTCTGCAATCGAAAGGGAATTTCTTTCTTTTAGTTTAGGAAAGATCCCCATCCCACATCAGGCTCAATAGAAGGAAAGGATTGATCAGAGGAGGCATAAGACCGAGCTCTCCAGTAAGCTCGGGACTATTCTATTGGGAAAGTTAGCTTGTGTCTCTCGGGTGAGAATCCGCTGAAGCGATAGTAAGGGCATACCAACAGCAAACGATTCCTTTGATAGCAGAGATCTGGGGCATCTTCACCAACTGACGATTCCTCACGGTATGAAGATTCTTTTAAAGGACATGGCATGCCTGCTCTTCGAACTGGAGAGCTGGCATGAACTAACTTACTATTCGATTGCTTTTACTTGCTACCTTCTTTGGCAAACTTCGGAAGCTCGTGCCTCTCGGTCTTCTGGAGTTAAGTGACCTGAGGTCGCAACGCAAAAGAATAGGAATCGCTTTCATTTCATCACGAACAGAAATTTGCCTAAATAGAAGGAGAATAGGAACTCTTAGCAAGATCCCCTGATGAAGTTCCCAGGCCCGGAAAAAAAGAAAGTCCCAGGCGATGAGTCAGGAAAGGCCTACCAAAGAGAATGCCTACGCGATCGAAGAATTTGGAATGAATTCCGGACGGGGCTAAACCACTGTACCAAAAGAAGGACTTGTTTCGCTTCGGGATCAGAGGTCTCCCCCGTTACTCCACTACTGCCTTCCCCTATAGGGCGGAGGCCCAACAATCCATAGTGTAGAGGGCTGGCTCATCAATCGAGTACGGTCCGTGTGCCCTTTTTTCTCTTAGTCGCTAATAGAAGAGAGCTGCACAATCATTGGAGTGCCCGGGCATATCAACATCCAATTCCTATTCCTAAAGCTGGACAGATTCTCTGAAAGTGATCGGACGGGTAGCTAAAGTCGAACGAGAGAGATCGGTAAACATAGGGGTTCCAGATCGGTAGACGAGAGGACTTTGACACAAGCTTTTGAAAGCGATTGTGAAAGAAGATTCTAGCCTTCCTTCCAGCAGCAAAGATTGCTTTGAAAGCTTCGGCAGGGTCTTTTGATCTGTGCGGAGAATCAACCATTCTTAAACCATTGGTTCTTATTAGGTAAAGAAGAAACTGCCTCACCTTGACTTGAATGGAAGGTTCCGCCATCCTCTTACTGAATATGGTCTGTCGCCTTGAGGAGATGTAGGAACGAATCCTTATCCTTCTCTTTTGTTTCAACACTGAGAATATCTTCTTGCTTCATTTAGTCTCACTCACTCCGACCTCATGCTACAGTTATTACTCTGCTACCAATCTGTCTGTGGTCGGCTGCCTTACTTCATACCACACTAATGCTCTATGTCATTGAGGGTGATGATATTGTGACCATGGACTGGTCTACACCTTTCCTTTTGAGAGTGTAAATGCCTGGCTTGATTTCAAAACCTATCCTCTTTTCTTTTGAATCTCCTGGCGAATCAGCCATAGAATAAGATCTTAGTTATCACACTCTAGTGATAGCCTAACTATAAGCTAATTACTTTATGATATATTCAACATTCCCAACGCCACTCGGCTCTTTTTAGGAGTGGGAGTTAAAATAGGCTGAAAACAGGTTGCACGAAGGTGTAGCACTTCCCCAACCTCCGCTAGCAACTTTATGAAGAACTCTTTCTTGACTCTTGACCGTGAGGGTTCACTTTATTCTTTTTTTCGAAGTAATAAGGAGGTAGGCCTGAGTAGGCTCCCACTTCTGCCCCACATCCAGGTTTCAATCTCATTTGATTGAGAGTCGCCCTTTCTCTTGCTTCTATTCCCGTCAACGTACGAAAATGCAATAGGATATACATTTGAGAAAAAAGGAGTGACTTCAAAAGAATCACAACTAACCCAGTAAAAGAAGCAGCTTTGCAGAACCTTCCATCCAAGGAACGAGTTGAATCAGGTATGTCGCTTGCCGCTGTCCTCGCTTGTAGCCACACCGGTAACAGCCAATAAGTTGATCAAACACCTGAAAAATAAAGGAGGTCCCAGGGGAAAGGTAGTTGGCTTATCCCCTCCCGTTGGTCTCGAAGTAAGCAAGGTAAAACAAATCCGGAACGAACACCTGGGGCATCTTTTGGCATCTAGTTGCAGGACTTATTCTTCCTATTCATGTTCCGATCAGAATGAGTCTGTTGTAATAAAAACAACTGGTGCTACCTTTAACCCAGCAAAGCGTATTCTCCTTTGAGCTGACTTCGCCCTCGAGCCTCTTAGTGGTATAAACTCCGAAGTGTGACTTTCTGAATAAACGAAGATAGGATATTAGTCAATCCCAGGGAAAAGTCAAGTCCCATAGGGAGCCTTGCTGGCTCAAAAGAACTTGGATGGACAACAACAAGCTCAATCTTGGCACGTTAAGTAAAGGTAAGAAAGAAGAGCGGAAATGGCACCTCTGAAACGAAACGGAATGAGCAGTCAAAGCCCTTGACTTGATTCGCAATAAACCACTCTGTTAAGGCAGAGGGGGTTTCAGGGGAAGACAAGAGCCATAGTAGTCTGGGCATAGCAAGATAAGGGGAAAGGCTAGCCCACAGGGTGAGATATTCCAGAAAATCCCTCTTTCTCATCAACAACCACAGTGGAAGGCCGAAAGAAGCAAGGATACGAGACGCCTATTAAGTCAAAGTCCGGTAATGCAAAAGAAGGTGACTACACTTCACTCGATATCGAATACTCAACAGACAGGCAGACCTGATGAGAAGGAAGAATCAATTGCCAATGCTGATACAAAAGAAAACCGCGCTTTCACTTAAAAACGGAAGACAATGAGCCGAGGCCAGGAACTACCGGGTCAGGAGGGAAACTAACTAAAGCAAGGGCAAAGGCTTCCCCGATTGTTAGAACTCCTTGGACCATTGGAAGGCTTATCGGATTAGGCAGCTGAAAAGGCTGAGACGATAGGCTTTGATTCATCAGTTTTAGGCCTTAGACGAGAGGGCGTTAAGCCTTTCCCTCATAAAGAAATGCACCACTTCTACAGACTGGACTAAGAGATGTAATATCATAGGATATTTCACCTTCTCCGACATAGACCATTTCGAATGATAGCTGAATGACTCAAGGCTAAGGCATTGGGCCAAGCAGCAAGAATAAGAACATAGGGCTATGGTGCTAGACCCGGAAGAAAGCTCGATCTGATACCCTTACTTTCAGGCTAAAGCAAAGCTATTCGCCAAGCTAATTGAATAAGTTTTGAGAGTGAAGAAAGAGCAACCATTTCAGGCTTCTGATGGATGAACGGACATAGGTAATAAACCACTGGACTGGACCACTTTTTCTGGTTACGGACTGGCCAGCTAACATACGAAATGGAATGCTTCGAAAAGCAGTTAAAAAGGAGTCAACCTTAGCGCAGCCAAGTTACAAAGGAATTCAAGTACTTACAAAAGCCAGCCCAATTGGAACCGCAACAGAATTAAACACGTTCAACACAGAGGCACTAATACACGCAGCTAGAATCGTACCACAAATGGTGCCTGCACTTTCTTTGGGATTAGCTATTTACTCGGCCATAACAGGAGATCTACCGCCAGTGTTTGAATCGTTCGCACAGGGGGACATAACCATTCCAACAGATACACAGGGGCAGGGTTCACCCTTTCTTTGCTCTTTGTGAACCTATGAATACTTTAAATAACCATAGTTTCAGTCTGGTCTGGAGATCCATGGCTTTGCCAGCTAGTTGTGATAAGGAAGAAAGGTATTAGCGCAATAGAGTAGCAGGTAAACCGATCAACAAATGAAGTAGCATCAGTAGCTGAAGTAGCATCTCTCTTTATTGGATTGGACTGGTCTCACTATTTCTCTCCTCTCCCTCTGGTCGAGCGTCTTCGAACCTTGCTTTTTATCAAGGATTTGGTTAGTAATGAACTAGAGAGCTTAGGGATGCTTTGCTCTGGATGCTAGAATTAGTAGACCGGATAGGGAAGTACTACTACTAAAAGAGACTTGTAGATAAAGAGATCTTATCCTCCTTTCCTTAACTTGCAAGAAAGACCTACTGAAAGTCTTGTTAAGCTTTGCTAACCATGATGAGATTAGTTCTTCTTTCATGATGCGGATTATCAATATAATGGAATTGATAAAATCTTCCTTCCTCTATTCTTTGTCCTGGCTAACCGGGAGAAGAAGGGGATTACTAATTACTTTAAGACTGCAACTACAATAGGCTCTGGCTCTGCAACTCACACTGGATCGAAGGAAGGGAAACCTCAGGTTTTGCCCTATTGCAGACTTTGACTAGAGGACTCCAACTATATTATATGACTGGAAACTTCCAATGGCTTATAAGAAGGAAGACTCTGGCTATTAAGCAAAATAGTTCTCAGCCAGGCATTTATAGTCCTAGGGTAAGGAAAGAATGACTTGACTTGTCAAGTTGGTAGCTAGAGTGAAAGCAAGGTCAGTCAATCTTAATTTCATCAAGCCTCGGATCAATCGTATGAAAGCAAAGCATCAGCAGGAGAAGCAGCATAGGAAGGTGAGGAGCACGCTTCCCTTTAGTAAGAGAATGAATTTACTTTCTTCGCAGCTTTCGAGCCCCTTAGCTACATTTGTAAAGACTTTTTTATTCAAGCAAGAACTCAAATCCACAGCTCTCTGGCTACATCTCCCAGGCAATCCAATCTATTATTAATCGAGTGCTTCTGATGCGCGTCTAAGCCTTCTTTTCCATTGTCTAGCTCCGAAGACCTACCCCCCTCGCTATTCAGAGCGAGATGCGCATAGCGAGACTGAATCATTCTTAGGAAAGGGTGCAAGTTGTTTGATAGTTTCGGTGGAGAACATTCACAACTCATTCTTTATATCTTTTATTCTTGCTAAGGAATAGAGCATGAGGGAGGACACCACTGGCTGTATACAAACCAGGGATCCGCGTGACCAAATTACCTCCCAGATGGGGAACCTCATGCCCTTATCCACTTTCAAGGGTCAGACCAACGTTCGAATAGGGAGGCGGAGATATTGAATACTGGAATGGAATGGTAATCATAAAAAGAAAAGCCTGCTACCGGAAGCGCCTCAACAATAAGAGGGACTCAATTAAAGGACTCATACAAGACTTATTCCAGACCTCTCCCAAAGCATGCTTCTAAGGCTCGAACTTTTCACTAAGTAAGTACGAGAGCTAGAAAGTAGGAGCTATTCCCCTTGTTCTTGTGCGTTAATGGGAAGAGTATACAGTAATCGTTCTTTTCTTTCAATCGGTCGGTATCAAAGGATCGAAAAGCCAACCTGATTTGTTTTTCGATTCGTTTGACGGGGGAACACCATATCTTAAGTACTTCATTAATTAAATGACACCTATATCGCGAAGCTGCTCTAGCTTTGCTTTAGCATGCACCCTTTCTCCTATGAGGAAGGTTACCCTTTCCCATTCATGTCTGGCCCTTCCTTTAAAACAGTATACCGTGTCCTGGAATTCATTCTATTTCATATCCTTCATATCCCTTCAAGGGAAGAGACCAAGGAAGAGTAAGATAGATGTTGAGCGGCAGGCAGAAAAAGAGTTGGTGTGTAAGGTAGGAATGAATTGGGAAAGCCAAGAGAAAGACTTAGAGAACTTGACTTACGGAACTGAAAACAGGGTTTGAGGGAATCTTTTTAAGCGCGCTCTTGCGTTGATTGCTGTTTATTAAGTTAGTGTTGGTTGCTTCTGCTGCGTTAAATTTAAATATCGTGCGTGGTAGAAGTGCCTTATCCTTTATTATAGTAGATTGATTCGGCATTACCGGTCGAATAAGCCGTAATTCATCTTTGCGTAGATGAAGAATGGGCTACTTCCTCACAGATTGAAGACTTGAATACCAAGAAAGATCCGACTGAAGCATAATTTTTGACTACCTCAATCAATGCCCGAGAGCATTCAATAAATCTTCTCTTCCTCTATCTACCCCAGCCTCGGTTCGGTCGGTCATGGGGCTTCCCTCTGCCAAGAATTGAGAGAGGATATTCCGCTTTTACTCAGTACACAGATTCGGATTAGTCAAAATAGAACTAGACAGATTCACTCCCGGATTGGAAGGTCTCGGGTACGATTTTAGCCGCATCTATAGCACCCAGAATACGAATAGAGGAGTCCAGTTAAACCACTGGTGGCATTCGTATCAGCAAGGCGGAAGCCTCCTATTCGAGTAGATAAGCGATCTCCTAGCCGCCAAGACGAGAGCACCTCCTTGCAATGAGGATTACCCAGTTACTACGTCGAAGTCAAGCTCGTCGGAAACACTCTCCTAAAATGGATCAAATCCCTCCTACTCCAGATATGATGCATCCTAGTATCCACTTCGGCGCTTCCCATCGCCCCTTCCTATATAGCTTTGGAGGGAGATACCATACGGGCGGGAAAATCAAATAGATGGGGGAATTTCTTCTTTAAAGAAGACTTTGGCACCCGGGCTATAGGCTCTTTTGTCCTTTATTCCACCTAAGATTAAGATAGGCTAGTTCGAGGAAAGAGATCTCATGAGAAGACGGATCAAGACAAAGACTTCCACCTAGCTCAGCTGTTTGAGCGAATACAACTTAAGCCCTTATCCGGGGTCACTACCGAAGCTAGGTTATTATAACCTCTTTCCTTTAATAGAATAGAGTGGAAATTCTTCTATAGATGTCGTCCGCTGCTTCGATACCAGCAGCAATGGGCTCATTAGCCACACCGGCCCTGCCAGATTCACCACGCGCGACTACACATGTGTTGGACAAGTTGTCAAATGCAAAATAGAATGAAAGTGATAAATAAACTAAGTAAACGTAGACTCACTCTAGAATATGCCTTGGACATCCGTGCCACCACAATAGTGATCAATTCTTGAACCAGGCTTTATGCATAAGGCTTAAGAAGCTCCGGATCGGGTCGGTTATCAATCAAAGGAAGTAGGGCTCTCAAAAGAAGCTCCAGAAGAGGAGCCTAGGCTAAGAATTGGTTCTCAAGAAATATCTTTATGTAAGGAAGCGAGTCTTGTCCTCTCAGCGTCTACACTGACGGAATTCCTGCCGGAAAGACACGAGAATCTATTGCCCAGGCACACGGTCCACATGGGCCTCCAAAGCCGCCTACTAAGAGTCCAATAAAAAAGACCCGCGAAAGAAAGAGCCTTTGGCCTCAGAAAGCCCCTCCCCGCTAACTACCGCTCAGCTCAAAACATGTACTACCGGAAATGGACCTACTAAAGTTCCTGCACGTTGTAGGTATTCCTACTGAACCTACGACTACAACAGCTGGTTCTGTATTCGATCGTACACTCGTTCGGTTGGTTAATGCAAAAACTCTACTAAGCCTTGTTTTTAATCGTTGATGGTGATGTATGCAGGGAGAATCCAACACCAGTAGAAGTAGACCCTGCCTAAGTGGTTGATCCGGTTCACTGAGGAGCAAGAGGGGCAAAGCCGCTGTTCCTGGGTAAGCACCATCCAGGTCCACATCTCCACCTGCATTGTCCTCATAATATGGTCTATCGGGGAATTAGGAGAAGCTAGCTAACTACGTTCGTGCTTGTCTGCCCAAACTGTGATATTCCCCCTCTTCTTCTTCACCTGGCCTACTTCCTTCTTTAGGTCTAGTTTCGAGGACGGGCCCTCGAGTGAGTGCTTTCCCGAGATAGATAAATAGAAAGAGTGCAACCTGCACCTGGTACAATCAATGACGCGGGGATTGGTTTGATATGAACAAATATACATATGGTTTGTATGGTCGCAGTCTAGCCCCTAAAGCCCTTCCAACTCATGTAACTGACAGGTCCCATGGATTCATAAGGCAGCTAGTACAGGAAAGTAAACAGTTTGGAGAGAAAAAGAAAGCTGCCCTGGAGACTGACCCTTTAGGTCATTTCAACGGCAGAAGAGAAAATGCAAGGTTACCACCGTTTGACTATGTGGGGGATCCCCTTTAAAGGTGCGATCAGAACCAATCAGACGAGTACGCCGCTTGCTTTCATGCTATGATTATAGATCGAATGAGCGCCCGTGTGGAGAAAGATAGTGAATGACTACTCCTGCTCTTTCGACGCACTTCGAAACCCTTTCTTTGAACCTTGCTATCGTTGGAATCTATCTTTCACCATCCTTATCCCCAGTCCTGAGCTCTCAAACAATGAGTGTTTTTAGAGAGTCCTAAAGATCAGTCTTTCATAGGCATCTTCCATTCATATCTATTAGGTTTTTTCTTTCTATCCCTAGGAATCTGGGCATCTTTACCTTGATTGTGATCAGCTTTCTTATGGCCGCGAGGCCCAAATATCAAGGTATAAATATGGAGAATCTGACAGAACTTGAACTTATAAAAGATCAACCGTCCCTTTAGACTCCTGGGTACAGGGTTCTCAGGACTCGGTCTACAAGAAATGAAAAATGAGTGAACCAGAACTCGGATAACACTAACCTTACATAAAAGACGATTTAGCCGCAAGGCTGAAGTAATCTTCCGAAACCATAATGCTTCCTGCACTTGCCGCATTGACCCTATCCATATAAATAATAGAAAGATAAGAGAAAGAAAAATGACTACTTGTTGCATTATAAACATATCTTTAATTCTTTTCTATAAAACGGACTTGACCGCTTTCTTCAATAAGAAGAGATGAACGATCTGATAAATGGAGGGGATCACCACCCCTAACACATATATCATAGCTATTGTTAAAATTGCTTCCTAGGCAGTCATAGATGATCTCGTTCAATCTTCTTAGTTGTTTTAACCTCATATTATTATCAATCTGAATTATTACAAAATAATGTAAGCGCATATACTTAAGTTGAGGGAATTCTGAAGTCACTTTTTTATCTATATCTGATAACATTAGATTTAATAAAACATCACTCATGAAAGCCAATGGGGCTATACCATTTTCCATAACTAATTCTTTACCTTTTTGTTCATCAACAACGGGTAAGTGACAGTAAGAAGTTACTAACTTCATAAATGATTCATCATGGTTAACAAGATGGCTCACTTTCTCTAAAAGTTTCTTTCTATTGATGGTGCTTATGGCTTTTGAGCAATTGTAGTGATAAATCATATCTATATTACTCCACTCTTGAAATGAGTTGAGGTAATCATTGAGATTTTTGCAGGGTGTAAAGAACTCATAACACGAAGGATGAAAAAAGGATGTTTTTATCATTTCCTCGATTAAGATATCACCCATTGCACCAATCACCATTTCGTCATTCAGAGTTGATGGTACAATAACAATTGTATGAGGTTGCTCAGGGTCATAGATAACATGGCGCAGATTGGAAAACACATATTTACCTGATAGAAGAACCTGTTGAAGAACTGTAATATCACTATCTGTTATAGGATATTCATCCACGTTATATAATAATACAGAATGAAGATAACTGATTCTATCTAGAATGCGAATAATATATGGACTACAATGAAACTCATTCTTAGTGATCATTAGATTCTTATTCTGATTCTGATTCATGATATCTATGTATAAACGAATGATTAGCCTCAGTGGAATATTTCATTCTGTATTCCACTGAGGCTATTAATCTATTCTTATTTCCCATGATGAATAAGTATCTTAGAACAAATACGTGTTCATATTCTAGTTCTACTAAGAAGGGTATTGATAGAAAAGATAAATTGGATATCACAAAATCGTATATATCTACGATTTGGGACTTCTTAAAGCAATACATCCTTGCTGAATATGTAAAGGTACAATATAATGAATTGAGAATTGCTAGAATGGATTTTATCCCAGGTAAAATCAAAAGTCATGATACCTTATATATAGTCTTAGCTATTATGTATTTATTGGTTAAGTATGGTTATACAATTTTGTCAGATTATGGTAAGTTTACTATTTGTTATATCATTTATTCAAAAAATATGAAAATCCCTTTTATCAAAGGTAAATCTATCGTTTTTAGAGAAAATGGAAAAGATTTACCTGTATATGATTTGGTTTTAGAATCAGTGCTAGCAGTAGCTGAAAATTACGAAGATGCTGATTTATTAAGTCTTATACTTCGTATCTATATTGATGGTATTCATCCTGGCCCCCTAGTTAATCTCTCCGATGACGAGGTTATTAGGAGGATTAGTGAATGGTTAAGCATTAGGTCAGACCCTAATCAATTTAATGTGGCCAAAGTAGGTGGACCTAGTAAGCGTCGTTATAGTGATTATCTCACCCCTCTCAAACCATCGATAGATGAAAAGGCAGGGTTTATTGTAGCTGATACAGAAACATTACTTATTCCTAAAGATGATGCATCATCAATAGAGAATAAAAAAATTCATATTCCATACGCTATAGGTTTCTTAGTGGTTAGTCCTGACGATTATCTTTCTTCACTGAATACTAGGAATGTTATTGAGACCTATTTCAGTGAAGACTACCCAAATTATCTATTTGATACCTTTGAAAAAAGGAGTTCCAAGATGATGAACGATTTTGTTGATCGTTTAGCTCTTGTATGTGAAAACAATAAACAAATCAAAACCGTCTATTTCCATAACTTTGCACGATTCGATGGTATTCTCTTATTGAAACATTTCTTGAATCTTGGTGATAAGTATGAAATCAAACCATTAATTTATAATCTGCATTTATACGAGATTTCAGTATATAAAAGAAAGAAACTTCTTTTTAATATAAGGGATTCCTATACATTATTACCAGGTAAATTGAATGATTTAGCCAATAATCTCTGTCCTTCCTTAGGAGTCAAAGGTAACATCGACCACGAGTCGGTGACAGTGGAGAATCTAAGCGATCAGAAATACCTATTATTGGAATACATGAAACAGGATATAAGGCTCTTAGGTGGTGTGATGTTGAAGGCTCAAGAGATTATTATGTCTAACTATAACGTGGATATAGTGTACAAATTGACCGTGTCCTCACTAGCTCTCACTATCTTTCGTACCCGTTATTATGATGAAAAAGAAAATCCTATTTATTTACCTTCTATGAACGAAGATCGCTTTATTAGGCGTGGATATTATGGTGGCCATACCGATGCATATATCCCATTTGGTGAGAACCTCTACTATTATGATGTTAACTCCCTTTATCCGTTCATAATGAAATCATTCAAAATGCCAAGTGGCAAACCTCTATGGCATGGTAAATTAGAAGATCGTGACTTAGACGACTTATATGGCTTTATTGAAGCTTATGTCGACTGTCCTGAGACTATTAAAAGACCTTTCTTGCCATATAGGGATCCCAAGAAAACTCTCATCTTTCCTACAGGTAAGTTCGTAGGGGTATATTATTCAGAAGAATTAAAATATGCAAGGGATCTAGGTTATACAATAGTTCCTCTAAAAGGCTACTTGTTTAATAAACTGGATAGCCGTCCATTCGAAAGCTTTGTTTCAGACATCTTTGAGAAAAGACAAGAGGCAAAGAGAAATGGGAATGACGCTATGTCATATATTTACAAGATTTTGATGAATTCTCTGTATGGTCGATTTGGGATTAATCCAGAATTAAATGTCACTGTCATATGTGATTACACGCACTATATGAAGTTGATCAAGAATAAGGGTTTCAAAGACGGAAATAAGCTTAGCGAATATCACTATATAGTGACATATAGCACTAATAAGGAAGTGGATGACACAGAATGGAATCCTCCTAAGATATCTGCTGTCCAATTGTCAGCTGTAATCACAGCATGTGCTCGAATCTATATGTATCCATTCATCTCAAAAGAGGATTGTTACTATACCGACACAGACTCAGTTGTGCTAGGGAGTCCGCTACCTGAAAACTGGCTCTCAGAGACTGATTTAGGCAAGTTCAAGTGCGAATGTCTTGTCAGGACAGGATACTTCTTAGCACCTAAAAGTTATAATATTCATACTCAAGATGGAAAAAGCATTATCAAACAAAAGGGACTCAGTAAATCATTGGTTGATCAAGAATGGTTTGAGAAACAATATGAGGATATAGAGAGAACCCTACATGCTCATGTCACATCGTACTTCAGTATAGATTGGGATAATTGGGAAATCGGTGAAAAGAAAACCAAGGTCAAACTTGGCATCCTTCTCGGGAACAAAAGAGAGCTTATCATTGATGAAAATAAAACGAAGCCAATTCATGTAAGCAACAGTGTTGATACAGAAACCAAACTCACAATAGAACTGAAAAAACTAAAAGACATAAATGCTGAGAAAGCTATAGAAATAGAAAGACTCAAAGAAGAGATGCTGAAAAAAGAGTCCGAATGGGAAAGACTATCTAAAGATATAGAAGAAGGTAGAGATGAGGGTAGAGATATAGAAGTGGAAAGAAGATCAGACTTACGGTCACAAGCTCAAGACCGTTCCGGTGAGACAGATGAATGGAAAGACGAAGGCCACTAAGGGAGAACGAGTACTTATTCCTCAAACCCTGAAGCTTAGGAAAGAGCAACTAGAGCACTTGGGGGACGAGCGTGTGAAGAGCTAAAGGGATAGCCCCATTCAAGGGTTCATTCTTCGAGCATTGATTCCATTTCCGATCTTTCTTTGACGACCGGTCCGGTTGAAGAAAGCAATGAGTGACCACTCTCCATTAATGGAATTGAGGGAAACCCCGGGAAGAAAGGGTCGACTCAGTTGACATTATCTGACTACGAAGACCGCAAGCAGACGGAGGAGTGAGACTATCATCATTGGTTAACCAGTCCCAAGAGAAGAAAAAGGATAAGCCTTCGCGTCCCACACGGGAAGGATGAGCTACTTTCTTTCGACTTCCTGATGTCTCGCCCAGGTCAAAGACTGAGTCAAGCTACAGGTGACGGGTGAATATCAGAGGTTAAAGATATGAGAGAATGTTGAATACCTACCAGAAAGACTCATCCAATCAAAAAGGATGTACCATAAAATACAAGATTTTTCTTACTCGACCAAACATCAGGAGAAGCAAATACAAGGGGTACACTAATAAGTAAGATTGATGAAGTAGCAATGAATGCTAAAGAGACAAAATTCACTCATAACAGAAGCCTAGAGGACAGTTCTTCGTGGAGGGATGAGTGATTGGACCGCCTACGGGACAGATGCGACCCTTACCAGTTGACAGATGACAGACAGAAGAGCGGGAAGTCGCTCTATTTAAATGGAGGAATCCATTCTTTTTCGTCCTTTGTTCCACATACCAACCTGGTACTCATTCAAAAAGTCTTCTTTCTTTCGGAAGTGGGGCAATTCAGGCCCATTGATCCTTGGTTTTATGTCTAAAAGATAGTTTCGAAAGTCGTCCTAGTCAACAGAATGAGGTTCTTCCCGCCATCCCTCTCATAACTCGAACTCGAACAACATCTTTCATTTCACATGCTGCCTTAGCAGCCTCGAGATCAAATACATCAGGAATTGGAGAATCTCTTATTTACTGCATCCCCAGCGATTCTTGAAAATAGCTTCGGCTTTTTGTTCTGTTGGACAGACATGAGGAACCCCGTTCAATCAGAGATCCTGGCAGAAGATGCCATTCCCTAAATCAGTCTAATCATCGGCTTGGGTTTACACCCTTTCCTTTTGGCTTGTCGAAATCCCGTTGAAGTTGATCAATTAATCGGCTTCATTTTCAGTTAAAGCCTCAATAGGCTTTGTGGTCCATTACTAGTTTTCCCCTCCTGGCCAAAGGGGAAATTACTGTTATTTGGCAACTACGCTTCTTCAAGTCTCATCTAGGGCTCTCAAGGAGCACCACCTGCTTATGGTTATCTCAAAAAAGACATTTCTCCGTAAGTGGGCTCTACTTACTTTTACACCTTTCAAGGGCCTGTTTTTTCCATCTATTGGAAATCAGGAAGTTAGTCAGAAAGGCCATACGAGCCAGGAAGGCATACCTAGAAAAGACCCTCTATGAGGTTAGGACGGAGACTCCGATCTCCTCTTTCCTGCTCTACACAGATCAGGTTTTTGAGGGCTTCTTTCGCTTTCTTAAAAAAGAAGGTATCCGTTTGGTTTCACTTCCAGCAGGGTCAAAAGTGGCTATTCCTGCTCATTTCTTAATAGAATATCTTTCAACCCTGAGATTGATGAACTTCAACGATTTACTTCCTTTCCCCTTGCTTTCATTTCTTTCACTGGAACCAGTTCCATTCTTCCTTCTCTCAATCAAACAAAGGAAGGGAATGCAGATCGATCGCGCTGTCAAGCGGGGGCACTGACAAAGAAGGGGAATGCACCAAAATAGAAAGAAAGAGGCCTAATATGATGTGCAAAATTAGGCATAGGCATTTCTTTTTGTATTACAAGGTCGGGCCAAAAATCATACAATAGAAAAGTAACAGAGAACGAGAAGGGACTCATGAGGGTATGAATGAATCAAGAAGGGATTTCCTCTCAGACAAATTTTCTACATCGCTTGAAGGTGGTGAACTAGGACCCAAGCTTACGATGCGAGACTTCTTTCAAATTAGCTTTTGCCATTCGAAGCCTTTCTTATTACCCTTTCTTTTGGGTGAGATGAGATGGCATTTGTGCGTGCGTATTAGAGCGTGGGCGTGAGCATGGATGCCTGGGCCTTGCTGCTTCTCTTCTATATGGCCCAGCCCTGAATGACTTAAGGGAAACAGCTGGGGACTCTTTATAAAAGCCCCTTTTGCCATCTTTGACAGCCTTGAACAGCACTTAAACTTAAGAAATGCGGATCTATCCTCTTGGCTTACTTGACCCCGACTAAATAATAAATTTCGTATTGTGTACGTGACTGCGCATCCTTTAATTAAATATATAATTGAGACATGCATGAGTAGATACGAGAGAAGGGCGTACCGCTCCAACTGAACTGTGACTAAGATCCTCTGCCGAACCAGCAACAAGTACTGTCGGTGAAAGAGCTGCTACCTTTTCAGTAGTGTTTTGAGTGCGAGACCCGCCTTTTCGGCCGGCTAGGATCCCTTGCTTTTAGTTCCCTCGTGAGTCACTCATTGTCAAATCGGAATTCCCAGTCCTATAAAAGGAGCTAAGCAGCCTTTCTTTAATGCAGTCAGGTAAGGACTTTGCTTGAACTTGGCTATCACCCGATCCTCTCCTTTCGGGAAGGAATGGAATAAGGGACGACCCCGACCAAGCCATAACTCAAATGGCAAGGTGGTCTTGGTCCGGGTAGCCATTTTCTTCTATGTTATAGTCCTCTGCCTACTCTCGATAGCCTCAGGATATTCACACTTAGCAGCAGCGAGGTACGTAGTCGCTTTAGCGAAGCTTAAGGAGGAGTGTTAACGATGGAAAGGGTGAGTCTAAAAGCTCAGTTTTCAAGGTGAAAGAAAGAGCCTGGATAAGGGCCTACTTACTGGAATCCAAACTCCTTACAGGGATCAGATCAGTCCTCGGTAGGGTACCGAAAGCAGGGAGATAGGGCCGCGAACTCACAAAGGAGTGTTCCAAGGACGGCAACTAAAAGAAAGCTAAATAGGAGGAGGACTCGCTAGCAGGATGCAAAGATCCGATCCCCACTGGAACTCGACCTATCCCAATATCCCTCGCTACACACTCTCACCCAGCTTCATGGTCACACTGAGAACTGACCTCTGCCGTGCAATTGGTTGGTGAAGATAGCATACTTTTCTAACCTACCACTTCAACCTCGGATCGTTGGTGAGAATTCAATGGTTTTAATAAACTCCCTACAGTAGTTCGTCTTGGACCAGATCGAGAACTGTTCTCAACAGTTTGTGTAGCAATAAATCCTATTGTGCTGGATTTACTCCTACTAGTGCTTTATGAGTTAGATCCTTCTTCTCTCTCCTCTGCATGAGATCTTTTCCTGAGGATTTGCTTTGAAGGAAAGGATTGCCTTCATTCATATAGGAAGTTGCCCGAAGAGTCACCGCTTACCGGATATCGATGAGGGAGAGGAGCCGTGATCCCCCCGAGTGTCCGACCAGCACTTCAAACTTGTGTTCTAGCAAGGGACATAGCTTGGCTTCGGTGATGAAAGTCCTTGTCATCCATACCAATTATTGAGAGAATGTTATCGAAAAGAGGGCGGCTTTGGCTTGCAAGTCTTGAGACCAGAACCTATCGCATGGGGCCCAGCAAACTCAAGTTTGTTGGCTTACTTCGGTAGGACTATTGAGCAGGATGCAGCGCTGGAAGAGCTGAACCAGATACGTAAGAGATACAGAGTGATTCTACTCGCTTTGAAGCGATGGAGCCCTTCCTCGGTCTCTGTTAACAGCTTTCTTTGGAGTTCCTCCGAAGCCATAACATAGAAGAAATAGATAGCAGGGGTGCTAACGATTTGCTAGCGACAAGACCAATTCAAAAGTCAATTCAGAAGGAAACCAAACAATCTAGTAGCAAGGGACTGATCTATCTTACCTACGCTCCCTTCATAACGGGGGAAGAGGTTGTGATTACGGTTGTGCAATTAGATTAGACGGTTAGGCGGGGAACTATTGAGGTTTCTAGGGCAAAAGACATAGGAAAGCGAGGTGCTAGAATGTGCTAAATTGGTCGGTAAGAGCGCAATTCTTCCTATCAAACCTAGGGACATTAGGGTACCCATACGAAATAAGGGCACTAAGGGCACGGCACCTTTGCAACCCCCCACAAGAACAGAAATACACAGGGGACCCGCATTAAAGATTACTTCAGTTGAACTCTTTTCGAATAGGGCCCTTGCGGATATTATGCCTAGTAGGCTACATAGATAGGGCGTGGGGAAACAAGCGGCTTAGTTACCCTAACGGACAGAAAGGATGGTACTCTTCCTTTGGGATTTGAAGGGCTTTGGGGCGAACAGCAGAGCTCAACTCAAGAGCTCAAGAACAAAGCAAGGGAACGAGGGAAACAAAGGGTTCAAGGCCAAGAATAGGAATCTCTCCAATGACCGAAGACAAAATAGAGTACTCCTTCATCTCACCATCTCCTCTCCCGCTTCTGTGACTCAGCTTCATCGTACAAGGGACTTAGGGCTCATCATTCCACTTCGACTGGTAGGGGTTTTCTATTAGTGCACTTCGGTGGGAATAAGTCTTCCTCTTTTCTTTCGGAAGGAAAGAACTGAACCCGTGAAGAGGCAAGATGCAAACAGAATAGATACCATATGGTGATTTCTGAGCTAAACAATTGAATATGGGCTAGAAGACCAGAATTCGTCGTTTTAACGTGGGTTTGTTATCTTAGGTTAAGATCTATCATGAGGGTAGCCAAAGTGGCGTTTTTCTTTAGTGAAATTGACTTGCCCTTGCCTGACCTTAGACCTGGCTAGTCTCCTGCTGCCTTGTTGAAGGAAGGACGGGGTAGAACATCTCGTGTGATGCTTAACACACGGTGAAGTGTACTTTTCCTAAACAGCCTTCTATCTATTATCTATGAATGGGTTATTAATAAGAAGAGTTGGGGGCGTTGAAATCAATAGCATAGATCAGCCTCGCCTAGTGCAGGATGTGAGGGGCCAATTGGCAGTCCTGAATTCGATCAGGGCGTACTTACCGCCGCGATAGCCCTCGCTGGAGCCTTCCTATCATAAAGTCGATCTTCAAGCTGGAGAGAAGCGTCCACCCACGACGCTACCACGGCAGACACGACTAAGAAGCTATGAGGCTGGCTTCGACACCCTGTTGAGATTCGGTTTTTCGCAGTCAGTCTTTCAAAACAAAACAAAATAGGGCTTGAAAAGCCAGGTTTCGCGATCCTGTAATGGTTTATGCCGTGAGTCACCTCAAAAGGGCCTTAAAACGAAGAAATTTCCAATAGCAGCCCTACTAGCGGATAGGAAAAATGTTGTTAATACCCATAAGAGAGAGATTAGAGTGCCGTCATTCCTGTCAAGACTAAAGGTATATCTTTTTTCTGCTATCACTTACGTGAATTCGTCGCTCGGTACCTCTCGGAGCGGATAGGGGGTTTGTATGTTAGTTAATAGGTTCAGCCAATGGGGATGGTCTACAGGGTTCATAACGACTCCTCTTTCCCATACACAACGACGGTTCCAAGCAAGATAAGTAGTTTATAGTCGACTCAATATCGACGAAATCCCCCCATTTGATCTCTTTAGTACCGATTGTCTTGTAGTGCACCCTTCATCGAAAGAGTAGGCGGTTGAAAGACCCATCTCTGAATAAAGCCTTTAGGTTGGGAGATATCAGTAGGGGAACCTCGCCTAGCTGTCCCTGTATTATGAAACTCATCTATCCACTTATCTTGTCCAAAGCAGAAGGATTTTCGGTTATCGCTATTCGAAGGTAATCCGCCAGTCTCTAGACTGGAAAAGATTCAATCCACTTGTTGGCCTCCTTTTCTTTTCTAGGTCGGTCATCTCTTCAATCCTTCAATTAGGACAAAGTGAAAATCAAAGTATGAAGAGTGCTCGTTCCCCATCCAATTAAAGATCTGGGCACAGTGTCGAGAAAGAATAGACAAGCCGGCGAAGACACCTCTCTTAGAAGGGCTTTTTCTATACTATATAGGGCTACCTTTTACCCATTTTGAACAAGCTCGGAACTGCAGCCTGCGCCTTTGTGACACCGATTCCCTTTTTTATTTGATGAATTCGTAAAAGAGCTTGAAGCGACTCCTTCTCTTATTGTTTAATAAATAAGGTAGGTATAGGAGAAAGAGAGCGAAGCTACTTCTTCTTGTGATTGGTACGGGTGGCGGTACGCGAGTGGCGCTATCCGGTGCGCGAGTTAGGCGACCCGATGGGCCTTAGAGTTAGGGAAAGTCAGATTCCCGTCTTGCTTGGCACCTACTATTCTATTTTCTTTCTTCTGCTTCTGCTACTACTGGAAACGTTGGCTTAGTTCCATCAGCTACATATTCTCAAAACTAAGAAGGTTAGGATGAAATGGTTTCCTATGGCAGCTCGTATGGAAGAATAACCCCTCGCTTCGTATGAAACTTCTATAGCTTTCTTTCTCCTCAAAGTAGGTCTTCGCTTGTCAACTCTCTAGCCTTCCCTTCTACCCGAACCAGACCCGGCAGAGAGACCAGCCGATCCTCATATTACAGCTAGAGCTAAGAAGGAGGAAGAGATTAAATCGGCTAAGCTTCCTTCGACACCAGCGACTTTCTTGCTCACGAAACCTTTCCACCACGGCCTCCTTATTCCTCCGTCAATCAAGCCCCTAAAGCGAAATAGGCCCAAGTCTGAGACCTTTGCCTTGGAAAAGGTCTTGGTAAAAGGGTACGTAGGCAGCCTGGTCCGTCAGGTGCAGTCCCATATCTTGCTAATGAACCCACGAACAAATAACCTAAGACGAAATAGGGATATCAGCGAATGCTCGACCATAGGGAGAGGGGCTATTCCGGGGTTGGTCTAAAAGAGAGAAGTATGAAGAGTGCTCGTTCCCCATACAAATCGGCTAGGGCTAGGCATTAGTAGTCAGAAAAGGAAAAGGTTTAGCGTAGCCCAGAATCCACTCTTCTTGATTGAACCCCCTGCTTGAGAAGCTGTTGTCGGAATAAGGGCTGGAAGTCTTCTGCATCTAGACAGGCCAATGACGGATTCGAGCCTTTGACAACCGGTGAGTCCTATCTTTCTTTCGCCACCACCTGCAGCTAATGAGCCTAGAGCGTTGGATCAAAGACGAGCAGTTGGTCGATGTGGATCAATTGAAGAAACCCCTGGCCACGTCTCACTCATAGTCTTTTACCAGTCCGGAATCGATGGATCAGTCCACGAAAGAGTAGTTGGTAGTTCCACAGGACTAGTAGAAGAGAAGAAGGGACTTTCAAAGGATGGTAGGATTTATCAGATCAGAATTCAAGTAGACCTCTTCGGATAGACCAATTAGAAGAGAGAGATGCCATTGACTTGGAACTTCAATCCGCTTCGACTTATCCTTGGAACTTCGTACCTGCAGCTTGTCTTTGTTCGGTAGCAGGTCCTGAGAACATTACCAACTCACAGCACCAGGACTTACTGCTTTTGATTTAACCACTGCCTTTTCAACTCAACCGCTAACTCCACCACCGGCTGACTCTTCCTAGTAAGAGGCTACTAACAAAGCTAAGAGCTCAACCCCAACTCCTTCTATTAGTTATTAGTAGCTCGACTCCAACTCCAACCTCTAGATCTACTTCTAAAGCTACTAGCTACGTTCAGGGGCGAAGATCCATAGTTCACTCCTTATTCATTCAATTCAACAAGGCGCTCGGGGGACGAAAGGAGAGCCAATGGCGAAACCAAAGAGAGAGGCGGCCTGGTGGGGACACCACGATACGATAGGGGATAAGGGCGAAGTTAAGTAAGGGCTCCTCGGATAATCTATAATCTATCAATAGAAGTCTCTTCACCACATGATGATACCCATGCTCGAAGGGGAACCTTCCAAGCAGGATTTGAGTTCTATAGCTATACAACTCTGGGGAATCGGCGTGCAAGAGCGTACTGCAGAACTATGACCCATACAGTGGAAGCTCTGGTCCCACTAATTTACCTAAGCAGGTCTCCTTAAGTTAAGTAAGTGCATGTCCTTTCTTTTGAAGGTTGGGGAACCTACCGATGAAGATTCTCTCTACCATACTGGGCAATATAGATGAACAAGCCATGGACACTCTTTTCATCCGCCGAAGATCAGCAGGAGTCAGACACTGCATGGCTCATCCATCAGGTAAAGAAAGGCCCACAATAGAATACATTTTATGGCTGTTTGTTGCAGGAAGAGTTTCATCAAGAGAACATTCCCCCTTCAGTTCAGGGACTAGAGTCTAAGCGCTATCCTCTTGCACCAAAGGAATTCTTTCCCTGCCCGGCTCCAATCCCAAGCAACTTCTATCAAAGAGGCTTCTGCCCTTAGCAAAATGGGCACACTCTCATGGTCTTAAAGTCAAGGAATTCCTTTTCGGGTTACTACTACTTCAATCGAACAGCAGAACAACCCGGCTCAAGAGCTCAGGAACGAGGAAGCAGGGATTGAAGAAATGGCGTATGTGAAGAAAGATCTAATCACCTGCAAGCGCTGGAATAAATTACAGCATTTTTTCAGTCGGCAGGCGAAACTGAAGTTGTAGATTGATGAGATTGCGCTAGTAGTTGAGGATTTCCAATCTAAGGCACCCGCACATCTAACGATCTCGGGATCGGATGGGTGATAGTTTTGAATAGGTAGGTGTAAAGGAGAGCCCGTTACGAAACGGAATATCTTAAGAGATGACAAATCGAATTAGTGGCCTAGATCTGACCAATCTAAAGAGGTCTCTGCCCCGTAGACAAGAGCAAGACTGACTCCTCGGATGAAGCGAATTCTAATAAAATGATAACTTCCGGCTTGGCTAAAGAGTGAACAGAGATAGAATACCATAGACGAATAGGTTGGCTTCAGGAGATGGATACCTTAGAAGGGAAAGAAGTTGCACCCGGAAGAGATATACTGGTCGTTGGAGAGCTATCTATAGAGACATAGGAAAAGCTGCTGACATGCTGTATCCAGGTGGAGGGGCAGAGGCATGTTCAAATGATACTGATTTCTCGGGAGCCGTAGAAAATAGGAAAGAATCAATGCCCGTAGCCTGTCGTTGTTTAGGAAAATAGCCTTTTCCTCTCCGATACCTAATGGCGAAAGAAGTAGTGAGTGCTTAAAAGAACTTCAATTAAATCCAATTTTAAAAAACTCCTTCGATAGGCGAACATTGGTGAATGTTGGAGAAGGGGATTTCCCATCAATTCGTTCTGTCTCAGGTAATGCCAATTGAGCGAAATCAGGAATCTCAGACGAAAAGGCGGAGATACCTAACAGCTAACAATCTCATTCATCCCCAATTCTTCCTTTCACTACTTATGAGTTATCGGGCAGCTCGTTAGGTGCCTATGTTCTTTATGAATAGTGATATCTGTAGGTTCTGAAGCATTCTTTGTGGTGCTACCAGTACTAGTATATGAATGAAATCTGTAGGCTACATATCCATATCTGCCAGTTTATGGATGCTACTAACACTAAGTTTCAGGTGCTAAAGTTATGCTAGTCAAGTTCGTGAAAAGAGTGACCATTTGGTCATTCATCTGGGAGTATCTTCAACTCAGGCTTAGAAGGTCCCTAAAAAGAAAAAGAAGTATGGCTCTAGTCTTGCAGTCCAAGTCCATAGCTTCGATAGTCTCCCTTAAACCGAGGGAGATTATGCAACTCATAGTGGTCTAATCTCATCTCAGCGAAAGTACGAAACAAGACGAGAAGCCTATAATCCCAGCCCTCTTCCCACTCTCAGTCAAGTCGTAGATCGGATGGTTCAGTTCGCTACTCATGCACATGGGTGCGAGAATTCCTATGATCGACTCATTTTTCTTCACTTCCTTTATTTTGATCCTGTCTCCTAGTGGTTACCATCTCTACTTACTATTTCTTCTCTCTTTCACTCCTTACTCTAAGAAGTAAGCAAGTAAACTACCAATGCCTTGAGCGGGATCGAGGTCGTTTTTTCCTTATACATCTGTTATTTCTAGTAGATTTAGTGGTAAATGAGTTTGATGACCGAGTAGGTGTATCGAGAACAGCTTTCTCAGCCCCCTTGTGGGAGGGGTTTGAATCTTCAATGAATGTGCTTGCTCTTCTGTCTCTTAGATGGATTCCAGCTTTCATCTTACAACATAGAGGGTGCCGGCCTGCTAGGATCTACTCTTGTGGTCTACCTAAAGTAAAGTGGCATGCTGGCGAGAATTCAGTATCGATAGACGTTGTGCCGATGCCTAGTTGACCGATTAACTTAAACTCCGCACCTACTAATAATATTCCTATGTTGCTCCGGAACCCTCTTTTCTTTTCTAATAAATGAAAATGAAGAAAGAAATAAGTAGAAAAGGTCTGCCAATGCGTGAATAGGCTACTTTCGTCGCCGATAGAAGTACGAAGGACCCGCCTGCCTCCTTTAGGGAAGGATCCCTTCAACAAAGAGTGACTGAATTGATGCTCTGGTAGTAGCACCTCCTTGTCCGTGTAGTTATGTTTCCACGTTTGTGGTATCCGGAAGGAAACTAGAATATATATGTAAGATAAGGAAGATATAGGGCCGAGGCTGAGAAAGAGTTGTAAACTAATCCATTTCGTAAGAGGAAATCTGCAACGTTCATTAAGAATTCATCTGTCTGATCCTTCCTTCCAGAGTGCTCCGCGGAAAGTCGAGTTTCCTAGCCCGTTGGGGACAGTGTGTCATGGACAAAGGCTTGGCCTTTTTCTTTGATAACTGAATAGTTGTATGGTCGTTGGATGCAAAACTCTAAACTAAAGTAGTAGTTCCCGTTCAGTGATTTCCACGATTCTTCCTTTTACTAAATCATATCTCCTCAACCGTCATCCTGCCTGAGTTGGCAAAGGAGAAGGTGCCCCTCTTTTATGTCCCGAGCTATGGACAGTTCTTTTAGTTTTCACGCCGGGAAAGCCCATTTTTGGTGCCTTATTGTTGGTCTTAGATCCCGAAGGGGAGAGCGAGGCAGTTGAAAAACCAGTCGGTCCAAAAGACAGACCTATGGCTTGGTACCCCTACCTACTTCTTTAGGCTCAGCATTGGATCTGGAAACCCTGTCTTGCTTCTTGCCCATGTACTCGTAAGGTATCCCAACATTTCTAGCCTCCTCTTGATCAGGCTCATTGGAGCCCCCAGCTTCGATTCCGCCCCTACAAAGGCTAGCTCCTACTCCTCCTACTAGTAAAGCTACTACAGCTATGACTAAAAGAAAGATTATTCCCTTTATGACCTAAAACAAGCTGATTTCAGCATGTTAGGCTAGCCCTCTTTCTTTAGAAAAAAGTGGAAAGGTGCTCCCCTTTGATTTTCACGCTTTGACTATTTTGAGATAAGAATCACTCAAGGGGCCCATAACACTATAGTTTTCATTTACTAAAAAGACTTCAATTGATTCACTTCGCTAGCCAAGCCTTGACCGTTACAGGCAGAGTTATTGAACAAGCTCATTCAAATGGGTGCGGAGGACACACGTCAATAGCCAAATGCTTGCCAAGAAAATCATGAGGCAAGGCCCCCCTATTAAAAGCAAGGGTGTCAAGAGATGTCAGAAATGTCCACTCTTTTGATGGAATTTTCTTTCAAAATACTACATCATGTAGAATAGCGGGTCCATCGTCTATCCCTAAGTTTGGAGAATGAAAAAAGCGTACCTTCGAAGGCATGATTGCTGCGATCAAGAGCTGCTTAACATCATTGAGAAGAGGAGATCAGAAGATTTGGTGGAGGATAAAGTCAAAAGTGAACCAACACTGGGATCTGATCATAGCCGCAGTGAAGTGTTGGGATGCAAAGGCGATGGTTTTTAGATTCGGCAAACATGAGATGTGTCCTACACTTGAAGAAGTACATCGAATTTTGGAGATATCCCCTAATGTCCTTTTTCTACCTAGAGAAGGACGACCTCGAGAGAACAGACGACCAGTAGAAGTAGGTGCTCCATATCCTTCCTGCTGCGTAGGTATAAGGTAATTCACAGTGCTAGCAGATCAGGTATTCGGGGAATCCTCCATAGATAGACGGATAGAGGTTCTGGATTACTCATTTCAGGCTTCGACAGAAACTCTAACTTCTGAGACTGGGTGCCCTTGCTCCGGATAATACAAGAAGGCGATCGGCATCGAAGTATCGTTTCACTCTCATGCTTTCATAGGAAAAGATGATCTGGACTGGTCACCCGCGTGCTAAAGCATGGTCTATATGGTAAAAAAAGGTTTCCTCCTAGTGAATTCTTCATCTATGGATTTTCCCGCATTATTATATAAATATTAATGTATCGTCCAGGAACGAAGTCACTCGACTGAAATGAAGATGCTCGACTAACTCCAGACATTTGTAATTCGTGGTCTAATTAGACAACATCTTGCTTCGAACATAGGAGTTGCTAAGAGTAAAATTCGGGAAAAAGAACTGATTGTATGGGAAATACTTCAGCAAGTTATGCAGGGACATCCTGTATTGCTGAATAGAGCACCCACTCTGCATAAATTGGGCATACAGGCATTCCAGCCCGTTTTAGTGGAGGGGCGTGCTATTTGTTTACATCCATTAGTTTGTGACGTGAGCTCTTCAGTTCGTGAGTTCTCGAGCGGTGAAGAAGCTGAGCTACTATCCTTTATCCTATAGGCAAAGCGGACTAATCGACTATCTCACAACATATAAAGGCCTCGCCTCAGATATTGGTTCCCTTGATCAGCCAGCGGCTTGCAAGATCTGGAACGACCGGCGAATATAAAGCTCTATGTAAGGTAAAAAGACGTCAAGAAAGCTTGAATAAGAATAGTTGATTCAATAGCTGCTGCGGCCTTTTCTACTATTTGATTTGATCGGTACCTCGTAAGCTCACTGCTTTTGGCTTTCTATCCGAAGTGTCATAGGGATGGTCTAAGGTCTCAGCCTTTCTCGAACAAAATGATAGTCCAGCTCAACAACTTGATAGATTTGTATTGACGGATCGTAATAAGATAACATAGTCAAGGTGGATTTCGCTAATCGCGTGAAAGCGTACTCTGCGTATGTCTCGGATTTTGCCGATTGAAGAGAAGGCTAGCCAGCTAAAGCCGATACCGAGTCTTTTGAAACGAACGAAGCTCTCTGGTGGACCCACTATCCTGTACTAGTCCGCCAGAAGACTGACAAGCGCCTCACTGAGGCTCAGACTCGCCGTCCGACTCGACTAGCTCTCCAGCCAGAATAGTCACCGTGGTCAAGACCTATATAAAGACCAATCGGCTCGAGGATGATTCTCTCTAGAGTGCCAGCATATCAGCTAACAACTCAAAATGATCATAGTGGCGACGTCACCACATGGTCTCTCCAACACCCTAAGACACTCGGATAGACTCGAAGTTGCTCTTTCGCAGCGGCAACTAGCTCACCTCAAAAAGATTCCTGCACTCCTCAGCGTATACGATGCATTGAAGATGCCTGCAGAACTAAGGATGTCCCTAGTATACGTATTAACGAACCCAGAGGAGTTTTCTAATGAAGTGAACCAAGTTGAGATGAGAAGTAGTGAACCAACTTATGCCGAGTGTTTGGCTTTGATCACGTTTACGGACGATTACTTGCAACCAAGACTCATTAAGCATAACTGGCCTTTGTTCATTTCAGGATACCTTAATGGATTGGAGATAACAAGAATCATGATAGATGTGGGGGCGGCTGTTAATATCCTACCTTTGAGAATGCTAAAAGGTCTCGGGATTGCTATTCATCGATTGGCCTCAAGCAATCTACTTATCCAAGGATTTCACCAAAGTAGGCAGAGATTTCCGGGCATTGTACGACTTGAATTAAAGATCGAGGAATTTGAGGATACCATACCCCTTTATAAATATAAAAACTTTAGAGAATAAAGTGATTTTGAATCGATCTAAACTTAGGGCCAAGTCCTTTAGACAAGATGCCCCAAAAGTGATCGACAGAGATATGCTTAACACATTCAAGTTGAAGAAGGCTTGGTATTACATAGCTCCGTGACCACAGACTGAATCATGAGCTAGGAGGAGTACGAGTGATTAGCGGGAATGTTCGATTGCTCGTTCGCTAAAGTCCTATCTGCCTGTTGATTCAGTACGTTCCTATCCCCTTCCCTTGGGGAGTTTGATCAATCTTCCTCACCCCTAATGGTTTAGATTGAGCTGCCAGGTGGGGGAG